CGCACAAATTATCTTGGGGCAATTTATTAAATTGAGTAAATTTCTTAGAAACGAGTTTCTGAAGGACTAAACCCGTGAATTTTCCTCTCATCGAGAGTCATGTGGAAATATATTGAATTCCTAACTCGATATGCATTTGAAGTAAATATACCCTTAACAAGTAACCTTCGCAAAGGGGAGGGAAACTCCACAAAGTAAAAGCGAACAAACATCAGTTGAACGCTGATTTACCAAATTTTGCGACTCTGCTCTGCTTTGCTCGTATGAGATTTGTCGTGAAATTCGGTAAATTTTGTGATACGGCAAGAGCCAATTATTTGAAACAATAACTAAATTTGAGGAATTTTCTATTTGTTCCTGCACGTCCGTAGGATGCGGCAAGATAAGGTTACACGACTGATTAATTACTTTAAAAATCCATTATCTCTTGAATTTGGACGAATCACACTCCTTCATATACATCGGGAGTCCATTGATGGAATGGAAAGAGGGACAATTTGAAAGCTGTTCCGGCTGTAATAAACGCAACGGAGACATAACTTATGGGGGCATATCGACTGGATAAAATTCCGTCAACTACTTCATCAATTTGAAGCTGCCCGCCGGAAGGTCCATACAACAGAGGAAAACCATATAGTAAAAGGGATGAACTAGCTCCACTCATCAGTAGGAATTTCGTACTTGCCTCACTCGATCTTATGTCCCGTTTGGCATACCCAGATAAGAAGCAGGAAGGTAAAGCTAGGAATTCCAGGGATACATAAATGGTTACCAAATCACTGGCACCACTAAGAACCATCCCCCCCAAACCTGCAGTTAACTTAAACGATGAAAATTCTGCCAGAGACATCTTCGAGCAAAGTATGTAATCAACCGACGAAAGAACAGATAAGAACGAACGAATCAGTAGGAAAAATCTGGATATATTGCTGAAATTACTGGTGTGGGAATGCTCAGAAGCGATGGGAAAATTCCATTGATATAGCAAGGCAGCCGTGCCGGCTAATGTGGATATTATAAAAATTTTGTGAAGCAAAATTGTATTTCTACCCTTGTTTGACAAGTCAATTACAACTATTGTAATTAGGCTTAAAATCAAAATAATTTCTGGTAAAATTGGAAAATTGGCAAGGGTATAAATTAATTTCGGTGAAAAAGGGTTGATATCATTCGTGGTAGAAATCTAGGTAATGTTTGAGGTTGGGTTCTTCTGCGTCGCACCCTTTGGAGAAAGGGAAGATTGGCGAATTAGATACTTCCCTAGTTGGATACTCCCATATCTATGTAACTACGTAAACTGCTTCGACGAAACACAAACGTGTAACTAATTAATCAATTTGGTGGCAAGTTTGAAACAAACTTAATTCACAAGGAACTGCTGGGAGAAACTTGTAGTGTCATTGAAGTCTTATTTCTAATACGGGAAATTTGACTGAAACGGACCGGGTCAAAGTTAGACGCCAAACTCTTCGACTACTTGAAAGTCCAGATTTTCTGGAGGCGAGAAGTTGATTTGGTATCTCCAGGTCGAATCTACGCCGCAGGAGACGAGTTGTACTCTTGCGTCTACCAGCCAAGGTACGGTTGCACGAAATTTGCGATATATATTTCAATCTACGCAACTTGTCTCGATTCATTGAGGCATCATAATACGGGGGAAAGACTTGCCAAAGTTGTACATACCTATTCAAAATTTCTCCATCTGTCAAGGCAGCCCAGGCCAATTTACCAATCGGACGTCCGGTACCATCGCAAAATTTTCGCTTCGCCAGGATCTTAATTATTACTGATATTGGAATCCTAGGGTGAAATTTTATCTCACTTAAAATACCGATGTGCAAACTCATCCCGGTTTCAATCCGGACATTTTTTGGAACTGATCGCACAGTTGGCGCGTAACCCGGGAATGAAATACAACTGGTGAGTAGTAGTCCCAGACGTGGTTGACTAAATCTGGTTTGGCAGTGAAAGTGATATCCAAAAGGTGTTGGAAAATAGTAAAGCCATTTCTCCGCAAAATAGCGAGTTCCCCCAAAAACTGTAACAAATTTGCTTCCATATCTTCCGTAGTGAATACATGAACTTCGGGTGAAGTAGGAGTCGATGCCCGATGCTGCGCCCGATTTGGAGTCATATATGGAAACGTGTCTCTCTTTCCGAGTAATGTTGCGATGCTCAATAGGTAAACAATAGTTCACTCGTGAATTAGATATTCGCCTCCACGAAATTAGCAAAAGTAACTCGATCTCGTAGATGTAGAAATTTTGAAATGGAGCGTCGATACTTTCTTTTTCCCTTACTTTATGAGAAGGAAGAGTCCCCCCACAAAAAATTTCGTTGCAGGAAACTACTCTTAACAAATGCGGAAGTGAAACATCTTCAATTTGTCGTCGAAACAATCGGATTGGAGTTTCCGAATGGAGACTTCGTGGTAAGTCCGCTTCTACAGCATAATTAGATTTTGTAAATCTATCTTCCATAAATAAAAATATTGAATGGATGGACTGCGATATTTCTGACCTGCTACTTTTTCGGGCGGGAGCTCGAAAAGAGAGAGATATGCTTAGAGTTAGACATATTATTTTTAGAAGTGGGTGGAGATGCAAATCTGCATATAATCTATCGGTTGAATTTTGAACAAATCCTGAATCAATAATTTCCAAGTAATTGCGGACACGCGTGATACCGATTAGACGTCTGACTGCCGCTGCACTCCATGCCCCGGAAACCAACTCAACGTCCGGCCCACCTGATCGCTGTTTACTACCCATTAAATAGAAATTCTCTTCGAACAGAAAAAGAGGTGGATACGGAAAACACTCTTTGTTGATGTAAAGCTTCTCGTTTTTTTGCGACGCACCGAATTTAGTGAGAGATCCATAAGTGGCTTTCGTCGCGGTAACTCCCAAGCATTGGTATGTTTGATACGGAAATTTCTTTTTTCCGGGAAATATGAGGTGTCAACAATTTCGTCTACAATTTATTTATGGATCGAAATTTGTTTCAAACTGGGATTATTAGCCAGTATCACTCTTCCCAAAAGTGAAATTGGTCTCTCTCTTGGTGAGAAATCGAATTAGTAAGTATCTACTGATATAGGAAATACTTACTAATCTGGATCCTGCCGAACTAACATTTATTGAAATAAGATTTTGAAGAAATATTCTTCGCCAAATTGCCGAATTGCCAGGATGTTTCTTACCCGGAGAGAGTCTCACCAATTAATGCCAATCATTGGACACGAACTCATATACAAAATTTAAAATCTAATTTGAGTTCCTTTCTTTTGTTACTAATCCTTTCATTTGCCGGAATCAATTATATGAAATCTCTCCCCCGTCTACTCCACCTTCTCATTGCATTTCTAAGGATACCTCCAATGTCGCTTCTTGCAAGGTAGGTCTTGGCGAAGAACCAATAGTCTTTTCTAAAGACTCTGCTTCTCGAGGGAATGATGAGTACGACATAGAGATAGAGTACGAGAAAGAAAGAGGGATAATAGAGAAGCATCTGGAAATTTCTGTAAACTAAGCCCGTTAGATTCTCCTAAATTATTAGATCCTTCCAAATTACGAATTTTCTCCCTGGAATTCAGTTCCGACTCGTTCAAGTAATTTTGCCCGTTTCAAAATATTGCGAACAGTTTCTGTCAATTTAGCTCCGCTTCTACACAAGGAAATGATAGCCGAGACATCTAGCTGGGTTTCCTCCTTCCGGGGATTGTAAAACCCAATCTCCCTAATGACCTTCCCTTCCCGCCGAGATTGGGCGTCAATTGCGACTATTCGGTAGGTCATTTATCGAGATAGGTACATGCGGAGATGAACCCCCCCGGGAAACCGCATAGGAAAGTTTCAGTTCGCGCGGCTTGATACGTAACTCTAGTTGGGTAGGTTAATACTTATTTTCCCTGGGGAAATTATGGAAAATTAGGAGGGGAAAACACTTATCAATCGTGGCATCCGACACGGGTCCCCTTCGTTGAGTTATCTTTTCACGAATCACCGCCCTGTGGGGAGGAATTATAACTAGGGAATGGAAGAAGCGAGATACCTATTTCCTTGCCTCTGCTTCTCTACCCACCAATGGGTTCAGTTAGATATTCGACAAGCTCTCGTTCGTAGATCGATTTTGAGAATCCTCAGGTTTAGGCTTAACCCCAGGGCTTCTCAAATTGAGAGTCGGTAGCAACATAACCTATCTCCGTTGACCCCCACAATTAAATGGAAAAACTCATTTAGCTGAAGAGAATTTCTCTTCCCACACGTATTAAGAGATGAAACTCAATTGGGACGAGGTAATTCAATCATTTCATCTCAGTGGTGCTGAATCAGCCTCAAAATAATTTAGCTTTCTCATCTTGGTGAGATATGTTTTCTCACTTCAAACGAGAAGGAATGATAGACTGATGAGGCTTCGCTGCTCCATTTTGCGAAAATAACCATAGATACCACTTCTCTCGAGATGTATGGGTAAACTCAGGTGTATCCTTCAAGTTTCATTGATTAATGGGTTTTCATAAATGTCGAAGTGAAAACGTCTCACCCTTCGGGAAGAACTGGCGGTTACTTAATTCCGCAGAAACGATCTAGGTGCTCGAGTCACCCGTTGCTTTCTACCACGTCGTCTCAGGCGTAATTTTACCGTAATATCTAAAAACCGAGAATTATTCGTTGTTAAATACTTCTTGGTTGCCTAAGTATCGTCAATTTCTGGTACCACTTTTTCAGTGCGTTCCCAATGAGTTAAATGGTCTGAAACTTCTATCGAGTGATTAACTGACTAGTTTCTCGAACTAAGCTGGGGGCTTAATCTTTCTTTAGCTGCATACATCACATCAACTGTAATTTCCGAGATATTGTTTTGTTTCGCAAAACCCTCGGTATTTTTTCTGATTCTACCCCTTACAAAACCGGGGATTCTCTTCAGTTCCAACTCAGCTTCGGGGGCCCAATCGACATCTTTTCCATCTGCCGATAGGGACTTGGTGTTTACTCCCTTGGTGTCGTGCCCTCCAAAAATGTCTGATGGGTGATCTTCCATACCCAGATTAAATGAATTGTAGATTAGATCCGATATTTGATTAGTTCCCTCGTAACCCAAAAAAGGTCGATATCCTGGAGGAAAATTCTGAATATGAACTGGTGAGGAGATAACTCCACACGGAATGTCGATACGTTTGCCGATGTGACGCTCCATCTGAGTTCCAAATATAGCAGAGGGCTCGATGCGGGCTATCGTATCCCCAATTTTGGTATGATCTTCCGTAATTATCATTTCATCACACAAACCTTGAACCTGCTCGTTGAACCGTTCCGCATCATGCTTGCAATACGTGCCTGAGCAACTCACACGAATTCCCATTTCTCTCACGAGTATTTTGGTGACTGAGGCGGCATGAGTTGCATCGCCAGAAACCGCTGCTTCTTTTCCAGCCAAATTTTGGCAATCGATAGATTTGGAGAACCAAGCTGCTTGGGAAACAAATTTGGTTTGATTTTCGACATACAAATCGTAGTTAAGTTCCTTCTCCAGTAGTACGGAAGACCACAAATTTACAGGTTTCCCAATCTGTGCAATAAATTCGGTTATATTCAAAATACCTATCGGAGTTGTCGATATGTGAGGCATTCCGTATTCCTTCTCCAAAAGAGTTGCTGCCATCAAACCCATCTCTCGATAAGGCACTATATTAAACCAAGCTCTTGGCAAATTCTTTGGATTCCCGAGAAATTCCCCCTCCGGGATTACCTGATTTACTGACACTCCCGGTTCTCCAGGTAGACGTTTCAACTCGCGACAGTCATGTTGATTGTGAAAACCTGGGGTAGAAATTCCCATAATATTTGCCGAAGGCGCATCCGTCAGGGACCGGTTGGATATCCCTTCCCTGCGAGCTCTATCTAGATAATGTCGAACTATTTGTTCCAAGGTTTTATCCGCGGCTTGAAGCTCGTTGACCCGGTAGTGATTAACATCTGCGAGGATTACATCGGAATCAGAATACAAAGAAGCTCGATCCACAAAATTTTGCAGATCCTCTTGTGAAATACTAGAAGTACACGTAGGTGTCAAAACGATTGAGTCGGGGCGTTATTCCTCATCTTTTCGGCTTGTATTACTTACAACCTTATCCCGGGATCCGCGCGCTAACACGTGTCGATCCGCTACACTAGCAGTTACTGGGGTAAAATCCCTCTCCCTCTCTAACATGGAACGCATTACGTTGAAGTGGTCATCTCCCAAAGGGGCATGCATTATGGCATGTACGTTTCTGAAGGAACTGGCTACCCGTAGGGTGCCAATGTGGGCGGGTCCAGCGTACATCCAATAAGCTAATTTCATAGTTTACTTTTCCCATTTCGTTGCTTCGCATCCCGAGGAGATCTATTGCTATATGTGGCTTATTGTCATAATATGAACTGGAAGATCGATTGGGGGGCTATTTTCTACTCTATGGAACCAGGATTCCACGCCCCTCCCCTTTCTTCCAATCTGGGACGGAAGGATTCGAACCTCCGAGTGACGGAACCAAAACCCGCTGCCTTACCGCTTGGCCACGCCCCACAAATGATCATTCTAATCAATATAATAAACCTTGGCTTTCCTGTCAAGACTCTTCCATCACCTACCGACTCAGCTTTCCGAATCGGAGCAACTGGAAAGGGAGAAAAAATTGGGATGAATGAGAATTGCCAGTATCCCATGAAGGGAACTAATTGGGAAGCCGTTTGGGTAAAGTTTGGTTCGACGCAAAATTGAATATCCCAATACCTACTTATTTGAGTGGGAGAATATATAATAATACGTAGTCATATACATAATGTAAGTAAAGATGTATAGATGTCCGACAGGTTAACCAATCGAGGGATGAATTGTAACCGCGTCGGGGGAAAATCACTTGTTATATTATTGGAGAATAAACATGATAGTTTTGTATAACATCTATCTAGAAAATCCTCTTCACTTCAATGACGCTTCCTTCGCCAAGTTACCCGAAGCTTATGCCATTTTCAATCCAATCGTAGACGTAATGCCAGTAATACCGGTGTTTTTCCTCCTCCTAGCTTTTGTTTGGCAAGCCGCAGTTAGTTTCCGATAATCTAGTAATATAGCAGGAGATCGCTTGAGTCAAAATATCCTTGATTTCTAATATTTCTCCGGTGACTCTTGCGGGCGGGGCAACGGTTGGGACGAAGGAGAGACAGTTTTCGCCAGTCAAGCAGAAAATTTATTTCAATGAGTCAGATTTCAACTCTTCCAGCCGGGCGAGGTGTACGTAGGAAAAGTGAATCTCGATGCAACGGCGTGCCGAGTGATGCTTATCCTTCCCCGCCGTAACTTGACAGGGGTTGGCGAGCATCAATGAATTACTGAATCGAACATTTCGACAAGTTTTACTTTTATTAAACCCAGTGAAGCGGGAGGAAAGGAATGTGATGTGATGTTAGTGAAAATGGTAACAACTTTGCCAACAAATTTGCAAGGTGAAGCAATGTATCACTACACTACTAGCTAGACGCCTACCCCAATTGGTGAAGAAGGAGAAGATATATTTGTATTTCAAAACAAATGGGAATGACTAGAGATAGATAAATGGGTATTTCGGGGGATAACTTATGTCTCATCTCATCTCTTCACCTCTAATTAGAAACACGGAGTTACGTCATGCTTACCCTTAAGCTACTTGTCTATACGGTAGTCATCTTTTTCGTCTCGCTTTTCGTTTTTGGATTTTTATCAAATGATCCCGGACGAAATCCCGGCCGTAGGGATTGAGTCGGAATTAGTAGATCAATTATATATCGTTGATTCTAAAAATTGATGACACATCATTACAGCCAATCGACTGGTACTAGTGAGGGATAGAGAAGTAGAGGAGAGAGAGGGATTCGAACCCTCGGTACGTAGAAATTGTACAACGGATTAGCAATCCGACGCTTTAGACCTCTCGGCCATCTCTCCAAGACACTTGGGGTTTCTCCTCTTCTACTATTCAATTTTAACACGGATTTGCAGCTTGAGTCTACGTAACTTGCCGCTTGCGAGAAAGTCTGAGTAAAGGAAGAGCAACAGACTCAATAACGCATCGGAGTTGAATTTTGGATAATTTTTGAAAAATAAAAAATAGAGAAATTCTAGATGAAGTAGTTGGACAATTTTTTCCCCTTCGTCGGACCCCCCTTCCCGTTTATCCCTTCCTAGGGGCGGGGCAGAGGTATCGGAGGAGATAGATTTGTAGGGATACCTCATCGGATGCGAATTTCAAGGGGGAATCAATATCTCACATCTCAATCGGATTCGAATTGGACAAGTTACCTATTTTTTCTTTTGGATAAGCAAAAATTTTCAATTGATGTACCACCTTCAACCCGTACTAGCCGCGCCACATGAAGTAACCGCTGCAAAATACGTCCCAGTTGATCCCACCAAACAATTTAGTACCGAAAGGTATTTCTATCTATACCTTTCTAGGTATAGAAAATAGAGATAAGAGGAAAAGCTTCTTGACACCGAGATATGTCTCTGAGAAAAGTAACTAGAAGGAGAGATCATGAATTTAGAAACAATTTTGCAACTCGCTGTTCTGGCGCTGGTAGTTGCATCGGGACCGCTAGTAATTGCATTACTAGCTGCCCGGAGAGGTAATCTATGAAATTGCCCCGCAATTTTTTTTTGCTTCGCCGCACGTATCAAATTAATTCGTAGAGAGGAGGGGGAGGAGGTGGGGGGGGGGGCTCCTCCTACATTGGTGCAGATACAGAGATCTCCGATCCGTCTCAGCAGGTATTACATACAGTTAATCCGTGTAGCTAATATAATGAAGCTGTGCCTCGGCGGGTATAGTTTAGTGGTAAAAGTGTGATTCGTATCATAATGATTTTGATAGTTGAGGGATCTTTCAAACCGAATCTCAACTGGATCAACTGAAAAAACTTTATTTTTTGCAGAAGTAAATATGTGTCTCCCTACTACTTTTTTGGCGTCGGAAAAGAATTCATCCATCCCGTCACTCATGTACTTCGAAATCTGGAGAAGTTAGTGACGAAGCAGAATTACCTTGGCAACCCAAAAAAACTTGGGTTGATTCACACCCTCAAAAAAGACGGGAATCTATGGGTAGACGTCTAAGATATTTGCCTCATCGTCACTAAACCTTGGAGAAAGATCTGGGAGAAGGAGTCGAAATGAATCGATCCTGGTTTATCAGGATTCTCAAATACTTACTTGGTTGGGTGGTATCCACTGCTTGAACGACTCGGCGAGAAATATTTCCCTAAGGATTTTTCATAGGAATAAAAAATAAGGAACGAATTAAAGGAAAGGATCGGTAACACTAATTCTCCTTCCAAAGGATCATCTAAGAAGTATATCCCCGGTATATGACCGGGATGCACACGAAACCGACATAGATGCTACGAGCGTCTCCCGTCTTCTGGAGGCAAAATGGTTTACTCTTCGTGCCTAGTAAGGGAAAGGAAAGTTCTTGCAAAACGTAGAAGCTTGTGCCTCCCGCGAAAATAGGTAATTTCACCGCGATCACTTGTCCTCCTCGGGTAGCGTCTACCCCTGTTCCTGGTTGGTTCGTCTAATTCAGCAGACGTATTAGGCAACTCTCAACTAATTTTGAACCAATTTCCCTCCGTAAAGGAGCCGAATGGGCCGAAACGTCCAAGTTCGGTTCTGAATTAGCGACGTCATGACCATCTATCGACGTCGACTATAACCTTTAGCCTTCCAAGCTACTGATGCGGGTTCGATTCCCGCTACCCGCTACCCGTACCGCTAGTAGTAATCCCGGTGATGATCCCGGGAATACTGTTACCTTGGCAGAACTAAACTAATATTTCACTTGTCCACGACATCTAATATGTCGTGGACAGACATCCTGTTTGTCCACGACTCGGCGCCTGACACGTGTGTGCACGCGACTTGAATTGGGAAGCGAAGTAGGGGGAAGGGGAGACGTCCATCGTCTAATGGATAGGACAGAGGTCTTCTAAACCTTAGGTATAGGTTCAAATCCTATTGGACGTAATTTCGTATCGGAGGCAAGGCGGCTCCCCCGTAGGGGGAGTTGGCTGGGTGGTGGTGCGTAGAAGTGGTTCTGTACTATACAATATGCGGCTTAATCAGTCATCTCTGCAATAAGAAAAGTTCTGTTGACTCTCCAATTGCTTCCTTTAGAAGCGTCTCTGCCTGTTCCGTAGATACCTTTGTAGATCGAATAATTTCGCCGAAGTTAGGTTTGTTGGTTGTTAGATACTCACGTAGCTGAACCAGGAATCGTTTTACCTGTTCAACATCTGGTACATCTAAATATCCGTTGACTCCAGTGTAAATAGTAGCTACTTGCTCCTCTACCGATAATGGAGCTGACTGAGATTGTTTAAGCAGTTCGCGCAATCGCTGCCCCCTAGCTAATTGATTTTGAGTAGTTTTATCAAGATCGGAAGCAAATTGGGCAAAAGCCTCTAATTCCGCGGATTGCGCCAATTCCAATTTCAATTTTCCGGCTACTTGTTTCATAGCTTTGATTTGAGCTGCGGAGCCTACTCTGGATACAGAAATACCCACATTGATTGCTGGTCGAATCCCAGCATTGAATAAATCTGCTGATAGAAATATTTATCCATCGGTAATGGGAATAACATTGGTAGGGATGTAAGCTGAAACATCTCCCGCTTGTGTCTCGACGATGGGTAAGGCTGTCATGCTGCCCTCCCCTAATTGGGAACTCAACTTAGCCGCCCTTTCTAGGAGGCGGGAGTGTAGGTGGAAAACATCTCCCGGATATGCTTCTCGCCCAGGCGGTCTTCTCAGTAGCAGAGACATTTGTCGATAAGCCTGGGCTTGTTTCGAGGGGTCGTCGTAGATAATCAGGGTATGCCGATTGCGGTACATGAAGTATTCAGCTAAAGCCGCTCCTGTGTAGGGGGCGAGGTATTGCAGAGTGGCTGGAGAATTTGCGGCTTCCGAAACTACGATGGTGTACTCCATGGCGCCGCGCTCCTGAAAGGTGTCGACTACCTGAGCTACAGAGGAAGCTTTTTGACCAATAGCTACATAGACACATATAACATTTTGACCCCTCTGGTTCAGAATCGTATCTGTAGCTACTGCTGTTTTGCCAGTCTGTCTATCCCCAATAATTAATTCCCGTTGACCGCGACCGATGGGAATCATCGAGTCAATGGCGATCAGACCTGTTTGTAGGGGTTCGTACACAGAGCGTCTTGAAATAATCCCCGGGGCGGGGGATTCTATCGATCTAAACTCAGAAGCTGGGATTCGGCCTTTACCGTCGATAGGTTCGGCCAACGCATTTACGACGCGGCCTAGAAATGAGTCACTAACTGGTATTTGGGCGATCCTTCCCGTGGCTCGTACAGAGCCTCCTTCTTGTATGGTTAAACCATCGCCCGTCGGTACGGCCCCAACATTATCAGATTCCAGATTCGAAGCGATGCCAACTGTACCGTCTTCGGATTCCACCAATTCGCCAGCCATTACTTCGTTGAGTCCATGAATGCGGGCGATTCCATCTCCTACTTAAGGTACGGTACCAATATTAACAACTTTCACTTCTGGGACATACCCTTCGATTTGCTTGCGAATGATGCTGCTAATCTCGTCAGGTTGGATATTTATTACCATTTTTGCCGAAAATAATATTACTGCGAAGGGGAGAGGTAAAAATGAAACCTGTTCCACGATAAAGTGGAAGCTAAAAGTTTCGACTAAGTGGATTTGTTCGCCATAGCTCTGAGCAGGCCAATGTGATAATCAATCATTTGCAGATGCAATTCATTAGTTAAGCGACTGTTCAAGCTTTCCAAAGCTCTCTCGGACGCGAGTCGAGAAACTTGCTGCCGAACTTGCTCAATTGCTCGTTGCTTCTCGAAACGAATTGCATAATTCTTACTATCCTCGAGTCCCTTCAAATCGTTGTCGGCTGCATCGACGAGATCTCGTCGTTCCTTATCCATTTGCGTAAGTCCACCGATGCGAATCTCACCCGCTTTTATTTCCGCCTGTTGCAATCGGAGACGAGCCCTCCGAAGTTTCTCAATTGCTTCTGCATGACGCTCCTCCGCATCTCGAATCGTGTTCAAAATTGTCTTTTCGCGACTTTCTAAAAAATTGATCAATGAAAGTGGATTACGAATCTTCAACTTTAAAAGACTAGTGATCTCTTCCCAAACCGAACATGGATCTTTCAACCCATACGGCTTTCCTGCCCGTCTCTCACGATAAGTTGAGTTGGGAAATCTAGTAGACAATCCCACACGGGCCTGCCTCCCTCTTTTTGTCTCGAACGGCAGGATTTACCCTGAACCCAAATAAGCTCGAGAAAAATAACTAATTTTTGTTAAGACAAAAAATTGGCAGCTCTCCAAAAAAATTATTTTAATTCTTTGAAAGCCGTTTCTTCCAAGGAGGATTGGTCTTGGATGGGTTGTCCATTCGGCAAATTAAGCGGGATTGAAAGAAATCAACTCCGATATCTATCTATATAAATTTCTCCCAGAAGGTGAAAGATATTGAGTCATTCCCGATACGAGCATCGTGTAACGAGTTCTGCGTTTTCGATTGCAACTTGAGTTACGCGACGGGGGAAAGAAAACCCCAAATTTGCTAAGACTTCAAGCCATTTGGCTTTAACCATATTGACCAAGTCCCGACAATTGGTCGGCGAGAATCGGGATTTCACCAATTATGCGGAATGCTCTGGTTCTTGCATAACATTCATTTGCGGGTAATTCGTCGGGGTTCTGCACCTTTTCGCGCTCAATTAATTTATTAATTCAGGTGCAACTGAATTAATCAGTTATCCTACTCAGCTATACGACTCGCACACACCCCCTTTCCGTAGTAAAACAATATACCTAGCACCAGAATTAAGTTAATCAGGTTTATCTCGAATATGTCAGTATTTAAGCCAATACTTGCAGCGGGAGCCCGATAACTCAGGGGAGCGATGATCTCACTTATACTTCTCGTATTCCTTTCCCTCCTTGAAGATTTCGTGAAAATTGGACGACTTCTAGTCCGGCCTGGCAAAAATTGACAAATTTTTGGAAGAAGAAAAGGAATGACTAGAAAGAGGGGATTCTCTTTCCGAGTCATACGTTTCGGCGACGAATTGCGGTTTGTCTAATTCGTCAAGTAACTTCTATTTGGTGGGAAGCGAGGAATGGAGAAGCGGGGTAAGAGCTTGTTAAAATAAATGGCAAGGCGACTTCCTTTCCTTTCAAGCCCCCCCGGAAAGGAAAGAATAAATTCAACAGCTCACCACTGATTCAGAAATAATTTTGACTGAAAACGAAAAAAGGGAAGGAAGACAAATGGTCGGTATATTCAATTAATTTCTTTTTATCTATCCCCCCAGAAACGAATTAAACAAGCGGATTTGCAAATGACAGGGCTGGAGCTACAACTGATCCGTAAATTGTCAAAGCTTCCATGAAAGCCAAACTTAACGATAAAGTGCCTCGTATCTTACCTTCTGCTTCTGGTTGCCTTGCTATACCCTCGACCGCCTGACCCGCGGCGGTGCCTTGGCCAACGCCGGGGCCAATCGAGGCGAGACCTACAGCTAAACCGGCGGCGATGACAGAAGCGGCAGAAATCAATGGGTTCGTATTAGTCTCCTCCTATTTTATTTACGTCAATCAATTCTGCTTGTTCCGTCGGGTATCAATTAAATCAAATTTGACGGAGATTTTCTAATAAGAAGGAAAATTGGGAAATCAAATTTATGAGGGTCTAGCCAGAGCTAGTGATGTGACCCAGTGTAATACCCGCATACCTGGCTAATGTCCAACTCGAAGCGATAATCCAGTAGAAGGAGGAAGCATCTCCTTCACTTCCAGCTAGACGTCGATCGGTAACATTTTCCGATTGAAACCAATATTTTGGCTGGATCAGAAAAATTTGGGTATTCGGTATTATGTAGTAATCATCTACTGAACCACGTCTGTCCCAACCCCAACGGGGGTAAGATTTAATAACTTCATTTGATATATTACGGGAAAAGCATAACTGGGATCTGGCATCGCCGGCTCAAGCGAGAAGCATAAAAACAACGGAAATCTCTTTCCTAATTTTTGGAAATCATTTGAAACCGGCGTTTATAAAGGCCACCTTCCCTCCCCATCTGATATTTCAGACGGTTCAATTTGGATTGCGTTTATGTTTGTGGGGGGGGGGCGGCTCCCTTCGAGGCTACTGCGAATGTCGGAAGAAAGGGAAGCGCGGGTCTCGTACTGCGGTATCATGATACCACATAAGCGGCCTTTTCTCACTACAGCGATCCGCTGAATTGTACCCACACAGAATCTCTCCTTTTGGGACTAAATAGGAATTCCATTCTATTAGTGATGACCTTCCGTGGATTCTCCGATGTAAGCTGCAGCTAAAGTGGCAAAGATTAAAGCTTGTATGGCGCTTGTGAACGACCCCAGAGGCATCATAGGTACAGGAACAATTAAGGGTACCAGGGAGACAAGAACAGCTACTACTAACTCGTCAGCCAAGATGTTTCCAAACAGTCGGAAACTAAGTGATAGGGGTTTGGTGGAGTCTTCCAAAATATTGATAGGTAGTAGTACGGGAGTTGGCTGTATGTATTTGCCGGAGTAGCTGAAACCCCTCTTGTGCAAACCCGCGTAGAAATGTGCTACTGATGTAGGCAAGGCTAGCGCAACAGTGGTATTTATATCGTTCGTAGGTGCAGCCAGCTCTCCGTGAGGTAACTGAATGACTCGCCAGGGAAACGAAGCACCTGACCAATTGGAAACAGAAATGGATAAAAACATCGTTCCAATAAAAGGAACCCAGGGACGATATTCCTCTTCACCCATCTGGGTCCTGGTTAAATCTCGAATAGATTCAAGAACATACTCGATAAAATTTTGGATACCAGTTGGTATCGGTTTCGAATTCCTAGTAGTCACGGCAGGTAAAGCTAGCAATAGAGCGATGACGACCCGAGAAGTTATGAGAACTTGTGCATGGACTTGAAAGTTTCCTATTTGCCAATAAAAGTGTTAACCTACTTCTACACTAGATACTTGACGCGGATTATCAATTTCATCAATTTGTAGTTGCTCGATGTGCGTGATACCCCCCCTCCCAATGAAGAGCAAAATTATCTGAAATATTCATCATTAAAAAAAAATGTCTCGAAGAAGGAGAGGCAAGTTTTCCTTTTCCCGTCAAAATCTACAACCTAGCAAATTGACTTATCTTTTGGGAGACTTTTCGCCGCTTTGTCGCAAATAGTCAAGTCGGTGCTAGTTTGTAGTTATCAGCCTTTCCACTCGCTGAGTCACCTCCGGGGCCTCCAGGTTTGAGCGACCCTCGCAAATAGCTGATGCTGGCTTATCCAATATCCATCGGATTGGGGATCTCGCGTCATCATTACCGGGAATTGGCACATTTACAAGATCCGGATCGCAATCTGTGTCGACGACACAGATTGTGGGGATACCCAGAATACTGCATTCTTTGAGAGCGATGGATTATTCGTGTTGATCGGTAGTTGTCGCAATATCGGGTGAATCTGACATATATTGAATTCCACCTAGACATTTTTTCAATTTAGACAATTATCCCTTCAAAATCGCGGCCTCCTGTTTCGGAAGTCAGTCGAATCCCCCCCTATCTTCTCCAGTTTGTAAGTATTGAAACCTGCGAAGACGTGTTTCCGTGGTGAACCAATTTGTTAACGTACCACCTAACCATTTTTCATTTACGTAATGGCATTGAGATTTCAGTGCAGCCGATGCTACCAAATCGGCTACTTGATGCTTCGTACCTACCATCGAGAACTCTTTTCCCTCCGCTGCTGCATCGAATACCGAATCACACGCTTCAGACGAGAGACGAGCAGTCTGAGTTAGGTCAAGAATATGAACACCCCTGCGTTCCCCAAATATATAGGGAGACATTTTGGGATTCCATTTATGAGTTTGATGCCCAAAGTGAATTCCAGCCTCCATCATTCCTTCCAATTCAATATTCCAATTTTTCTGCCGCATCTTCCCCTCATTTGTAAAGATAAATGTGAATTTGTTTCATTTTAACTAAATTTGGTAAATTATTACAATCCAGCAACTTATTTTGCAACTCAGAATAAACAGGAAACTCATCTATCACCAAATAATCACCAAATAATTTTTTATCACATTTCAAGATGAAGACAAGAAAGAGATCGAGTCAATTCTTTACGAATGACTAAACCGGGGCCGGAATCCCGCTTCTTATGATGACCGCTTAGACTACTTTCGGTTCCCCATTTTGAGTTCTTGCTACATCTATTCGCCAAGTGAGACTCTCTTTGTTTATTCACTTTTAGTTGACAAGCAATTTCTGGGCTACCCGTTCCGATGGGGACGGCGTCACCGAGGACAACGTTTTCTTTCAACCCCTTCAACCAATCAATTCGACCACGAAGAGCAGCTTTAGCCAATACCCGAGTAGTCTCCTGAAAACTTGCCTCCGCCGAAAAACTAGTAGTGTTAAGAGAAGCCTTTGTCATTCCCAATACAATAGGCTCATAGAAAATCGATCTCTTTAACACGCGATTCATACGTTCCGCCTGTGATAACTCGACAAGCTCCCCAGGGAGGAATACGCTAGTCACCCCATCTTCGGATGCTGCGACCCTTGACGTCAATTGGCAAACGATAATTTCTAGATGCTTGTCGGATATCTGTACTCCTTGAGATTCATAAACTTTCCGAATTTGATCAATTAAAACGAGTTGGCAATGCTCCATACTTCTCCCAGCACTTAGGAGGTGACTCCAAAGGTTCCCCATTAATTTGGTAATACTTCGACACCACTTTTCAAAAAGATCTCCGATTCCTGCTGGAATAGAAGCAATGGAACGAGACTCCAGGAGCTGTTCAACCTTTGGAAGACCCTGGGTAATGTCTCCAGATTTTAATCTGTCATATGGCAATGTTATCAATGTATCTCCTTCCTCGATAATGTCCCCAGAAATCTTGTGAGGATTTGCCCCCCGGGTGGCCAAAAGGGTTTTACCCGTTCTGACTAACGAATAATTTTGGTGAATGGCTACGACCTGACCGGACTGTAGACATGCACGATCTTTATGGAGATATCGATTTTCACTGATCGGTAGTCCTAAACTGATTAACTTAATTTGTCTGCCAAACAGTTTTGGCAGTGAATAATTAGATTTGTCCAAGAAACTTTTCTCGGGAAAGAAATTTGTAGAGCATTTCAATAGTAATTTTTTTTCATCAATCAGATACAAAGTTCGATGTCCCGATTTATCTCCCAAATAATAGGCAAAAACTTTTCTGTCGGAAGAAGCTTCCCCGTTGAGTGGAAGGTGGTAAGGAAGCGATAAGCGGGAAGTAGGCCACGAAGTTCCCACTAGACCTACCCGCTCAGCTTCCCTTCGGCCGAAATTGAAACTGGCTTCCCCGGTTTTACCCAATCTCCTTTCAACAATTGGATTTGAAGAAACTTTTGAAAGAGATTCATATTTAGGACTCGGCAAGCTATTTCTAATATTCCCGCTCATGCGGGTGAAACAATTTTTCCCCGATTCCGAGCCATGGAAGTATTTCCCAATTTCTTCACCACAAAAACTGTCGTTTGAATTAGCAAATGAAGAATTACGAGAAAAATTGGATGGCGATAAAATCAGGAGTGATGTACTCGGTTCCGAAGGCAGATGACTAATACTATGATACTTGGCAGTAAATTCGTGGCGATTGTGAGACAGATTAACTTGAACAGGAGATAGTTTGTTGAGATGCATTGGTTCTCGAAAAACCTGATTGATCCCGATTCGTCTCCGTATGGGGGGAGACACCATCGGATTTACCTGAAGAAAGGTATTGAGCAAATGACTTATTTTCACACTTATGAGAGATAGATAGTCTCTCTTCGCAGGGGGGGTTTCGTGCAGATATCTCCGCCACCCAATCACTATACAAGTTCGAACTAATGGAATAGCCGTATGATTAATCACTTCAAATTTTTCGCCACTTTTACGGAGAATAAAGGGAAAGGTCTCGGCCTTTGCGCGTCTCTGCGTCTTGGGTTTATCGGGGCAGGGTAGTACTTGTGCCAAGAAATTGCCAGATACGTCGTACTCGGCGACTGGTGCTGCCGGGACGGAGGTTTCCCTTTCCCTGCAATATGTAAATGGTTGGAGGTGAACCCAATTATTGACTTCCATTTTTCCAGAAATCATATTGCTCGGCGCTACTGAAGTATTACCTCGCTTGCGTAGATCAGCTCGTCTCTCTGGATTGTCAATATGTCCAGGTGGAATTTTCGTCGCAATAGCATCTGCTGATTTTTTCCCCATCCGAATTGATCCACCTGCTTCGGCAGTGATATTGCCAGTTATTCGCACAACTTCTTGGGCAGTACTATTATCTGTCGCCGAAATAGACGACGGGGGTTCGTGCGTAAAGTAAAACTCTTCGGAAATAAGAACGTTGAAACGGAGCTTCTCTTGATTAATGAGTTCAATTCCTAAAGTGTCAAACTTCATGACCCCCGAAACACCAGTTCGATACTCGAAATTTTTGTAAGTGACGAAAATGTGACCCTCATCCAAAACATTGTTTAACTGAGCATTGATAGTTATGAGATGTAACTCATCAGGATTTTTTCGGCGTCGCTCCAGTAGTAAAGAAGGTAATTTTTCTAGCTCGGACCGCTCCACCCCGATATTTGAAAGAATATAGTTAGATTTCGGGCGTTTTGGCCAAATTGAAAAACATTTCGGATCAATTCCAAATTCCCGAATCCCTTTTTGGAAACCTACACGGTGGCTGGCACCGGCTCTCGTTTCGACAGTCCCTTCCGGGTGATCGCGTCGTTTTCCAATAGGGTAGGGTTCGACACTGACTCTATCTTGATCTTCGTGGAAGAAAGAATTTTTGTCGAAATCGCTGAAAGATCCCGAGAGAATCCATATATGACTCGCCTCCCGTACGGAACGAGTGGTATTGCAAATGGAATCACGGACGTGCCAAACAAATTTACTCCAGTGAATTTCTCCCTTTAAATTTGGAGAAATAGGTTTCTGGATACGTTCTTTGGGGGGAAACTCCCTGGATCGCACTTCCGCGACGATTTGTTGCGATTCGACATACTGACCATTTTGAATCATAAGTAGACTCCGGGCTGGGATAACGGAGTCGTGTATGTCGCCAAAACTATCGATAAGGAGGGGTAGATCATTTCGGCACATCCAAGCAGGATGTCCGTGCCTCGTACGCGTCGGATGGACTAATTTTTCGTCAGAATTAATAAGTCCATTAAATGGAATTCGTACGTACTCCGCTATATCCCCCGTGAATACCCCGCCTGTGTGAAAAGTCCTCGATGTTAATTGAGTTCCCGGTTCTCCAATTGATTGACCCGCAATGATACCAACGGCTTCACCCAATTCTACTAAATCATGATGAGCAAGACTCCAACCGTAGCGCAACTGACAAATCCGGAAAATACTTCTGCATGTCAAAGGAGATCTTACATGTATTGGCTGTAACGATGCTACCAGGTTACTGGCCAGTCCGTCGCTGATATCTTGGTTGCGGGTGGCAACACATCTGACATCCCAATAGACATGACCCGCCAACACACGTCCAACCAATTTTTGATGCGACATTGTTCCAATAAATCCTCGCCTTTGTTCACCAATATTCGGAAAAGCAATACTTCTAGTAGTTTCGCAATCCCTTTTGCGTACAGCAATATGTTGGACAACTTCGACAGGTCTACGTGTTAAGTATCCAGCGTCTGAGGTTCGCACGGCAGTATCCACAACCCCTTTGCGGGCACCGTAACGAGAAATAATATATTCCGTCAGGGATAAGCCTTCTCGCAGATTTCTTCGGATAGGTAGGTCAATTACTTGACCTCGGGGATCCGACATCAATCCCCTCATGCCAAGCAATTGGTGGACCTGGGAGATAGTCCCTCGGGCTCCCGAAAAAGACATCATGTGAACCGGATTCAAAGGATCGATCATCTTGAAACTTGGATTCATTTCTCGCTTCGAACATTCACTTGTGGCATACCAGGCTTCAATTGATTGACGCAACTTTTCTATGGCATGCAGACTTCCGCAGCGGTAATGCTGCTCCGAGACATAACCTTATTTCTCCGCGTCTCGTACAAGCCAACCTCTGGTTGGTACTGCTGAAAGGTCGTCAATACCCGATGAGATAGATGCTTTTGTAGCTTGCTGAAAACCCAAAACCTTAACTTGATCCGAAATATTTGTCGTAGACGCGATTCCGAAACAAACGACTAACTTGCCGATGAGTCGCTTCGTGGCAGCCCTATCAATCGTCTTGTTGCAGAAAGGTAATTCATTTTTATTAGTCATTCAAAAAACCTCAACTTCATATACACATGTTTCATTTTGCAATATTTGATAACCTCTTTTTATTAACCGACGAGTTGAATTAAAATGATTCATTTACTCATCCATTGTCTGTGCGAAGGAACTTTATCATTCTTCGTTACTATTGCTAGATCCAGTCCGTGTCGCCATACCCGGTGTAGACGAGGTGCTGTATGGGGGGAAAGTTCCCGACACACCTTGCATTGCCTCCCCTAATTGTTGATTGAATAAGATGCGACCGGCCGTTGTGAGTACATACATACTTGAGATATATCCATTTCTAGATTTTCTGAATCGATAATTTTCGTAGAAGTGAGAAGAAGTTCCTAGAGATTCGTATTGAGATTCGAAAGGTAATTCACGAATTTTCGAACTAATAATTTGCAGGTCGACTTCCCATCGAAGCCATAGAAAACTGGGAGAATCAACCCTTCTTGATTCCTTGGCCCGGAGTAAGTCGCAGTAACTACTGAAGCGGGGTATCTTGGTGGAGTAGACGTCAGTTCCGTCTGTAAAAGCGGGATATCTATTCCGATAAATTCCTTGACTATCTTCAATTGTTAGTACATAAAGACCGAGAAGCATATCCTGACTCGGGACAGATACGGGATCGCCCGTAGCGGGAGATAATAAATTGACATGTGAAAACATCAGGAGACGAGCTTCAATCTGAGCTTCGAGAGATAAAGGGACATGAACGGCCATCTGATCCCCGTCAAGATCTGCATTAAACCCCCCACGAACCAATGGATGCAAACGAATGGCGCGTCCTTCTATTAAAATGGGCTGAAACGCTTGTATGCCCAACCTGTGCAAAGTAGGTGCTCGATTCAGCAGTACGGGGTGGCCTCGCATGACTTCCCGAAGAACTTTCCATATTATGGGGTCCCTCTTTCGTATCATGCACTTGGCGGCTCGTAAATTACATGCGAGGTGTCATCCAATTAAGTTACGAATTACAAAGGCTTGGAAAAGTTCAATTGACATCTCTCGGGGTAGTCCACATTGGTGTAATGAAAGGGACGGACCTACGACAATCACGGAGCGACCTGAATAATCGACCCGCTTGCCGAGCAAATTTTCGCGAAATCGCCCCTCTTTGCCCTCAATAACCTCCGAGAATGACTTGTAGGGTCTGTTATGGATGTCCCTCATTGGTTGCCCGCGTATGCCACTATCAATAAGAGCATCTACAGCTTCTTGAACAAGTCTTCTTTGGCAAACAATTAATCCTTCTGGTGTGAATTCACTGCCCGACGGAAATTCGGTGAGAGTATTATTTCGGTAAATAACCTTTCTATAAAGCTCATTGAGATCAGAAGTAACCAATTCGCCTTCATACAATTCGACTATTGGTCGCAATTCGGGAGGAAGAACCGGTGGGAAATTCAAAACCATCCATTCCGGTTTCAGGTTCGTCCGTAAAAAATCTCTGGCTAATTTAATCCGTCTGACCAAGAGATCTTTTCTTCTTTGAATTGTTCGATCTTCCCATTCAATCCCAACTGGTTTTTGTTTCGCCGACGCCTGCCACTCCGAATACGCGCGATCCATGAAACTTTGCAAATCTAAGCTAGCCAATCCTTTTCCGATGGCGTCTCCCCCAGTAGCAATTTCGTTTCTACGAAGCGTTTCGTAATTTCGGGTGGAGAGAAAAACGGGAAGTATGTTTCTCCAGGATCGGTCCTCGTAATTAAAAAAACCCCGCAGTCTTAATAGAGTGGGCCTCTCGGCCACGGGCCTAGCTGGAAAAAGATTGGGATAGGTTGGCTGGCCCCCCCCCCTAGAATCGGACACGAGTGTTTCCCCTCATCCGGCTCAAGTAACTACTACCAAATTTAGAACCTGGCTAATTAGATGTGTTCGAGGCGCGATGAAACTTCCGTCCCATCGAAAAGTAAGTAGTTGCTCATGACTCGAGTTCCAAATTGTTTTTCTCGAATAGTCTTGATTTCTCCACTTTGGATGATCCCGTAGAAGTAGTCTTGTTCTTTAGTCATACCTTCTTCATTATAAGTTGGAAATTTTTTTCTTGTTCCTAATGTGATCACTTCCTCCCTTTGGGTTTCCACTCCACTTCGATGGCTACTAATCGATTTGAGAAGTATATGCGATGATTAGATTCCCGTAACCATACCTGGAGTCTCTCCCAACGATGAATAGAGGGACCAGGGGGTCATGTTAGAAATAGGAAGTACTTATCCCTTTACCAACTAAATGTTTTTTTACGAAGCCTAATTGGTGGATTTTTTCCTTCATCGAAAACTAACCATGGGGAGGATTCCTCGGTTTGTACACGATATATCTCTTTCCTTTTCCCCCGAGTTGCGCGATACTCCTCATTTGGGACGAGGGACGTGTCGGCTAGAGGCCTTCCATTCTCATATGGAATGACAGATTGTATTAAATCTATGCTGATCGAGACATAAAATCGAGTCACGCATCGCAATAGACTGGGCTTTCCAATTCCTTAAGAGGTTTGGCAAGTGGATTTGCAATATAACTAGGGATTCGTTTCGAAAACCATACGTGGGTTACCGGACATGCAAGTTTGATATACCCCATTCGATATCTCCGAACTCGTGAGTCAGTAAACTCGACTCCGCAATGCTTGCAAAATTTGGAATATTCCTCTTCGTCATTGACAGATCGGTAGTTTCCACAAGCACGGACTCCACTTCTTATAGGTCCGAAAATTCTTTCGCAAAATGACCCATCTCTCTCCGGTTTATGAGTCTTGTAATGCAATGTGTAAGGTTAATCAACTTGCCCGACGACATCTCCGTTAGGTAACTCCCTCTCGGCCCAATTGCGAATTTGTTCGGGAGAAGCCAGTCCAATTCGAAGTTGTTTATAATTAGTTCGATGAATCGTAATAGAGAAAGTCTTGATTGATTTTTCGCAGAAGTGGTTTTGGTAGGATATCAAATTTTTTCAATCTGCCTCCCCAAATCTTCTTCAGATATAAAATTGCGTTCCAAATTTAGGCCTATACATCGTAACTCTCGAACTAGCAATCGGAAAGACTCTGGGACAGTATCGGGTTTGTGGACCGGTTTTCCAGTCGTAATAGCACTAGGTACTTTGTAACGAGCCTGAATATGATCCGATTTAGTCGTAAGCATTTCCTGCAACGTGTAAGATACGCCGAAACCCTCCGAAGCCCAGACTTCCATTTCTCCGACTCGTTGTCCCCCTCGCCTGGATTTCCCCTTGAGAGGTTGCTGTGTAACAAGTGCATAGGGCCCACTAGATCGTGCATGAATTTTATCATCAACCTGGTGAATAAGTTTCATTATATAGGCTTTACCAGTTGTAATAGGTTGCTCGAAGGGATCACCCGTTCGTCCGTCGATCAATCGACTCTTTCCGGGGTGGTTGGGTTCAAATAGCCACGGATTATTGGTCTTCGCACCTGCTCCATAAGGTTCGGCAAATACTAGTTTTCTAGAAGCTTCCCGTTCATATCTTTCATCGAAGGGTACTATACGGTAATGAATTTCTGGAAACTCCCCAGCTAACCCCAGCAGGCATTCGAAAATCTGTCCCACATTCATCCGTGAAGGTACTCCTAGAGGACTTGGTATCATATCGACCGGTGTACCGTTTTGCAAGTAAGGCATGTCGTGTCTAGGTAATATTTTTGACACAATACCTTTGTTTCCATGTCTACCGGCTATTTTGTCACCCACTTGTATTTTTCGTCTTTGCAATATGTAAATATGAATTACTTCTGAATCATTCGCAGTGTCGTCTTCGGGGTAGACCCACCTGACGTCAGCAACTCGACCTCTTCCACCAGTAGGTACTTTTAGACAGCTTTCCCTTGCGTTAACCAGTTGTATACCGAAAATAGCTTGTAACGATCTCCCTTCTGGAACACGTGATGAACTCGCCCCCCCCTGGGGCGTCAGTTTACCCACTGAAACGTCTCCGGCCTCTACCCAGGATCCCAATTCTGCGAGACCATTATCGTCTAGGTGCCGAAGTGAATGACCGTCCAACTGAGGTATCTGCCTGGTAACCCGTTCGGGTCCCTGATTTGTCGCACAAATTTCAACCTCATGTTTCTCAATATGAAAAGATGTGAAAATATCTTCGTATATCAGGCGTTCACTAATCAACGCTGCATCTTCAAAATTGTATCCTTCCCACGGCATGTAAGCTACTAGGATATTTCGACCCGGAGCTGATTCCCCCCTAGCAGTTGCTGCCCCATCGGCTATGATTTCCCCGCCTCTCAACAGTTCCCCTAGTGAAACCGCGGGTTTTTGGTGCATACAGGTGTTGCTGTTAGAACGCTCATATATTTTCAATTTATCACTTGCAACAACAAAATTAAATTCGTCGCTTCTCGCTTCATGGATAGAAGATAATTCAATTTTATTACCATCAATATATTGAATCTTTCCTTCCTGTCCAGATATAACTACACTTCCCGAATCCGAAGCTACTTAACTTTCTAATCCAGTTCCTACAATACATCTTTCGGGCTTAACCAGCGGAACCGCCTGACGTTGCATAGTGGAACCCATCAAGGCACGGTTCGCGTCGTTATGCTCAATGAAGGGAATCAGGGAAGCTCCGATGGAGAAATAATGTAGAGGATGAATGCTTCGGAAATCAACTTGTTCCCAAAGAACGCTGAGAAATTCCTGTTGATATCGAACTGGTATAAGTTCCCTCTCCGAAGCTCTCCATTCGGATATTAGCGAATTTTCAGTTGCTACTCGGTAGTAGTCATCTTCAGCAGGGGATAAGTTGGCTAACTGCTCCCTCCCAGACGATTCCGACATTTTAAGGTGAGAACTCTGCAAAGATCCCGAATTGTTAACTCTTGCCTGAATAGCTAGTGAGGAAATCAGGCCAGCATTCATGCCTTCCGATGTTTCGATTGGGCAGATGCGGCCATAGTGACTGAAATGAATATCTCTAGCTTGAAAACTGGCGGTTCGACGTGTTAACCCACCGGGACCTACGGAGCTTAATCTTCGTTTATGAACCATTTCTGATAATGGATTCGTTTGGTCCAGAAATTGCGAGAGGGGGTGTGAACCAGGAAACTCCTTGAAAGCTGCTATTACTGGCGCAGGCGTCACCAAGCCTCGGGGAGTTATTGCGCGTTTGCGTCTAACGGCTCTAGATAAATTTTGCCGAATCGAATTCTCCACACGATTTGGAGCTAATTTCAATTGTTCCTGAAGCAAATCCGCTACGGATCGAACACGTCGGTTTTTCAAGTGATCTATATCATCGAGTTTGCCCTTTCCGTAGCTTATTTCTATTGAGTGATCCGCGGCTGCTAATATGTCTTGGGGAAGCAAGAAATATTCCGTTTCGGGCACATCAAGAGTTAGCTTGACATTTAGGTTTCGCCTGCCAATTCGTCCTAATTCGCATCTATGCTGGAAAAACCTCTTTTATAACTCCTTGAATATGGATTCTGAAAAAGATACATCTGCGTCTGCGGCGGAGTATGAGTGTTTGTAAAGTTCTGCTGTAGCATCCTCTGGTGATTCAGTAATTTCTTTCTGCTTCTTCAACATATTTGAAAAAATTTTGGGATGACGGGCATTTTGTAGAATATCTCTTTTGCTTAACCCCATAGCTATTAATAAAATTAAAATGGATATTTTTCTTTTCTTGCTAATGCGAACCCATATTTTATCCCTCCTGTCCATTTCCGGTTTAAATCTCCCTCCCCGATCCGAAATTGCGGTGCTAGTGTACGCAGGAATTCCTTTCTGATCCGACTCCCGATTGTAGTAAATACCGGGACTCCTCAATATTTGACTGACTAAAACTCTAGCGATTCCATTAATAATGAATGTTCCTTCAGAATTCATCCAAGGGATAGACCCAAGCCGTACATCTTCCTCTCGTACTACCCGATTCTTGCTAAAAATCAATTAAACTGGTACATATAGATCGGCAGAATACGTGATACACTGATACGCGGCATCTCTTTCTTCAACTGAAGGTTCCGCCAATTGGTATCGATTACCAATAGATCAGAATTCAACTTCCTTATCTGTATCTTCAATTTTCGGGAAATTTTCGAGTTCCTCAAGCAATCTTTCATGAACGAAACGACTAAATCCTTCGAATTGAATTCGTGCAAGTTCTGGTAGTACGGGCATACCTCCATTTCCTCCCAATGAGGTGATACATCTAGACCTATCTCCAAAGAAAATTTCACGGATTGGATTTCTGTACCTTCGTTTCCTTCTTCTAAAATACTCCTTGTAACGTAATAAGGTAATTTAGAAATATTCTCCGTTTTAGTGAATATGCATATCTATCATATATGTTGAAATAACGATATATGCAGATATTTCCATCCACATGGTGGCAAGTAACAAGCCGCAGAGGATTTCTCTCGTCACATACTTCAGGAAAAATTTCTGCACCGGAAGAAGGGGTAAATCTACCCTTACGAGTGGCAAAATAGAAATTGCTGAATCACGAAATGGAAACCTGAGCGAAATTCATATTTTGCAAACCTGGAATCAAATCGTTAATTCTGTGACAAATCTATTTCCTAGAAATACTTACATATCTGAAGCTGGAGTAGCAATCGATGCATAAATAAGGGATATCTGGGGGTAACCAAACAGGTATTTCGCAATTATATCACATCAGTAATTCTGGTTGCTAGGAAAACCTAGAGATTGGGTGAAGGAACGGGCGGATATCTCTCTCGTAAATCTGGTGCCACTAATATTTAATATCTCTAATCTTATATCTAAGATCTTTAATCTTAGCGTGAATCCGCAAGGAGCTACTTGCCGAAAGAGAAGTGGTGGAAGTGAAAAAGACTTTCACGACTTGTCTACCAACGTTTCTGGCAAGTAGATTGATCAGATACTTCCTATGATTTGGATATTTCCTAACCGATTATTACCTCACATAATCGGGAGCAAAATTTTTTCCCAACTATACCTCCACGAGTTTTCGCGTTCCCTTTATCGCGGATTGTTGACTCCGAAGCAGTTGCCACATACACTCCGGATAAGTCAATTTCCGGGATTGTAGTTCAATTGGTTAGAGCACCGCCCTGTCAAGGCGGAAGTTGCGGGTTCGAGACCCGTCAATCCCGATATGAAAAACTGTGAGGAAATACATCGGAGTTTTACCTCCTTCTTTTATCACCTAGCTGCCGAAACGTACCACTTTGTACTTGACTCACGTTTAGGTATTCGATTGGGTCGAGCTGGATTCGAACCAGCGTAGGCGCCGCCAGCGGATTTACAGTCCGTCCCCATTAACCGCTCGGGCATCGACCCATAAATAGTGGGAGAAAAAAAATAGGTTTCCCGATCGAATCAAGAAGTTCTTGGAACCTGAGTACCCCCAGGGGAATTCGAATCCCCGTCGCCTCTGTGAAAGAGAGGTGTCCTGGGCCTCTAGACGATGGGGGCTGGATTACCTGCCATAAGCATAGGCTATTTCCCCCGAGTTGTCAATTTGGAAGAATTGAAAAAACTGTTTGTTCCAGCAACACCAGATTAAACTAATTATTTAAGTAACTTTTCGATATTTCCGCGGGAAATTGCAGCAACTAATTGACTAGAAATAAACTGTCTGCGGAAGTGAAGAATAAAATAGGTATTCTCGAGATCTAATTGTGTGATATACTACGTAATCGATATCGGAAATTCGACTTCAATACCTCTTGGTTAACCATAGATGAAAATTTCATAGAGAAATATTCCATTCGGTCAACCCGACTGACTAAGAAAAGCTGATTCATAACGTAATTTATGAGTTCCCCCCGATGGAACCATTCACGCCACTCTTCAATTGATGATTCGAACTACCGATACGGAAGTAAACATTCTCGCGTTTGTAGCCACCGCACTTTTTATTCTGATTCCGACAGCTTTTCTACTTATCCTTTACATTCAGACGGCCGCTCGGAATAGCGATTAATTTCCAACTAATCTGCTTATTAACTTATTAGTAATTCTTCGCATACAGGAGCAACTAGTAATAAAGAAATGGAAATAGATTAAATATCCTTTATAAGATGTAGCGAAACAAAAGCTAGTCCTTCCGGACGAAGTTACGAAGTTACGCGGCTACTACTAAGAAGAAAGAGTCGCTATCACCCAACGATGTCTCTTTCCATCAATCGCAATCTTTACTTTCTTCACTCCTTCATAATTTTACGGCCTACATTATTGGCTGTTACTTCCGGATAGAATTGCCAAAAATTGATAGATCAAAAACTGATCTATCAATTTCTAATTTTCGTTGAATTGGTGCTGCTTCATACGGAGATAAGTTTTGCCCAATAAACAAACCTGGGTCGGGAATTCGGAATACCCCTATACCTTCACCTCCAGAAAATATCGACTTGGGGAGATAAGATGGGGTGAAGTATCCGCTGTATGTCAAATAAAAAACTCGAGACAGGTTCCCACTCCGGACGGAATTGCAGCCTCAAACGGACTATTTGTCTGCCTGAACCAACGGTGGAGTAAACTACCAAGACAAGGGAAGGGCAGGCTATTCGTTTTGATAGTGCCGTAGAGGAGGAGTAATTTTACCAATAAACTACTTTACCCTGTTGCACTAATTTTCGAAACGGCAATTGAAAGAATGATTCTAGGTTCGTTGGAATCCCTAAGGAAATTGCTTCCTCTTCGGAATTGAACAATACATCTATTTTCCCCCGCTTCCTCTTCCTCACGAAGGGAAAGTTCATGTGCGAAAAGATATATATGACATATACGTGTATACTTCTCTGCACGGTATATCCCTCGAATTTTACTAGTGGAGAACCAATTGGAGGTTTGTCACACGTCACAACCCACTTCTTCCCCAAACTACAAGCGAAAGGGAAAACGTGGAAATTGCCGTCGAGACAGCCCAAGCCGCAGTAACTAAGTCCGTAGTTATAACTCCTATTTTTTCACCCACAAATTTTGTCGATGACTAACCAGCTTTAAGATACAAATCGAAATTTTGGAAGCGTCGAAAGACGTAGTAAGGATCACATATCTGTTCTTGTAGAATACTACCCCAGTGACGGAAAAAACGAGTATGCAGAAACCCATATATATAGAGAGATATTTTTTTTTTTCTTTTTTCAATGTTACTGGTCTATTTTTCATACTTCAATAAAAAATTGACGACTCCTACTTCCGAGTCACGAAATAGTGGTATACTTAGTTGGGGTTGCCGATGCGTGACGCGTCGAGATACATGGGATGTGGCAGGCTATAGCTGTAGAGCAACTCGACCTGTATGCGATTCCGTCGCAGTAAGCAACCCCCGGAATCCTACCCAGGCGGGGGGAAGTGAAGGCATGCAAATTTACTTCTACAAGTCGTTTCTCTTAAGGCGATACCCAGACTCGAACTGGGGAATTGAGGATTTGCAGTCCCCTGTCTTACCACTTGACTATATCGCCTCGTCCCAAAGATCCTTCTCCGACGCCGACCTGGCAAGAAGTAACCATCTCTGATTTAAGACGTTCGTCGACGGGTGAAATATGTCACTCATGAGTATACCACTGAAGCGATACACCGGCAAGTAGTTTTCTCTTACTCCCCCGCCCGAGTGAACTGCGTATCCTCTTAAAAATCTACTTGTGAAACGACTATCTCGACGCGACGCAGTTATCCTGCTGCGAAATTTCGACCGGAAAAGTTTGAGTTGCGAAAAACTTAAAAAATTATGAGGAGGATTCCCGTACGTTTTTCTAAATGAATAAAATGGGGCTTCTTCGAGGTAGGCGGATAGCGGGAATCGAACCCGCGTCACCTCCTTGGCAAGGAGGTATTTTACCATTCAACTATATCCGCGCAATCCATTATCTCATTTTAACGTATCAAGGAGCGTCTATTTCTAATGAGATAGGTCGCCTCACATGACGCGGGAGGGGCTAAATTTACCTCTACGGTTTCGCCTCCTTTTCCTTCTGGATTTAACTCGAAGTTATGTATTGCAATTTCTTCTCTCGAAGAGAGAAATATGGTTACTTCAGTTTGACATTTGGCATCCCCACTCGTAACTTACCGTTACGAGGGAAGGAACCAAAACAGCGGAGCGAAATCCTAAGAAATGAAGGAATTGGGTATACCTACCAAAAAGACTAATCCGATCCACAATGAAGCGCCCGAAAAAACGATACTTTTTCTGCCAGACCATCCCCCGGTAGATGCAAACGCGACGGGCACGCCAACAACTAGTAGGAATGAAGTGGCAACTAATGCAAATAAAGCAAATTGGAAAGCGATAGTCATAGTTCCGATTTCTTCCGCATAAAAAATTGATTGTTTTTACCACCCGATCCTCATCCGACAGGGCTGCTAGGAAGTATCCGCTTACAAGGAGCAGACATATTTCCATTTCGTGGTACTAACTTCCCGATGTGAAACACCTCTCGAGTGGGAGAGTTAGCTCAACCCCGCTACTTGAAATGTCTATCTTCGGCGACTACGCAGTGATATTTCTACTCCGCATCTTTCCCCCGTGGTAATGGTAGAAGAAGGAGATCTCTCCCCATAGATCTCGAAATCAAAAACCTTTTTGATTAAATTGTCTCGAATTAAATTATTTGGGAAGCATGGTTCATACTTTCACCCGGATGTTGAAGAAGTAATTATATCGGATATCGGAGAGATAATTCGCGTATTTGGGTTCGCGTATTTGGGAGAGATGGTCGAGCGGTTTAAGGCTCCAGTCTTGAAAACTGGCATGGCGTTGAGATGCCATCGAGGGTTCGAATCCCTCTCTCTCCTAATATTTGCATGAAGCGAAGAGAGACAGCAGGGGTGGTAGCTGCCAGCAACGGTGAGCTTCTCATTCTCCATGTTGTAGGCTACCTGGTATAGTGTACCATTGGATGAGAAGACAAAATCTATCTATCCAACTAGTAGATAGATAGATTCCATACAATTGTGGTGAATTAGACGGTGATGTAGAAAGACGCAATCATTACTTACTCACTTGCTAGCACGTGAGTAAATCCCTCACTCCCCCCCATCGTTACCTCAACATATGTCGCAAATTTTAATTAAGGGGTGTCATGGAAAGGACGGGTTCGGTATCGCGGTCAATTCCTTTTTCAAACCCGGCTGCAGCTGCACGAGCCCTACCTGCGTGCCAAAGATGACCCACAAAAAAGAAGAATCCCAAAACAAAGTGAGAAGTTGCTAGCCAACTCCGGGGAGATACGTAGTTCACGGCGTTGATCTCGGTGGCTACTCCACCCACGGAGTTTAGAGAGCCCAGGGGTGCATGAGTCATATATTCCGCGGATCGTCGCTCCTGCCACGGTTGTATATCTCTCTTCAATTTGCCAAGATCTAAACCATTTGGACCTCTCAGAGGTTCCAACCAAGGAGCACGAAGGTCCCAGAAGCGCATGGTTTCTCCTCCGAAAATGATTTCTCCAGTGGGGGAACGCATCAAGTATTTACCCAAACCGGTAGGTCCTTGGGCAGAACCTATGTTAGCGCCGAGACGTTGGTCCCTGACAAGAAAAGTAAAAGCTTGAGCTTGGGAAGCCTCTGGACCAGTGGGACCATAAAATTCACTGGGATATGCTGTATTATTGAACCAAACGAAGCAGCAGGCAGTGAAGCCAAATATGGAAAGAGCCCCCAAACTATAGGATAAGTAAGCTTCCCCGGACCATACGAAAGCTCGACGAGCCCAGGCAAACGGTTTCGTTAATATGTGCCAAATTCCACCGAAAATACAGATGGATCCCAGCCATACATGTCCGCCGATAATATCTTCTAGATTATCCACACTTGCAATCCATCCTTCTCCGCCAAACGGGGATTTCAGCAGATAGCCAAAGATAATGTTGGGGCTTAGAGTAATATTTGCAATCTCTCTCACATCTCCACCGCCGGGCGCCCATGTGTCATACAATCCCCCGAAATAGAGTGCTTTGAAGACGAGGAGAAAAGCACCGAGGCCTAATAGTATTAGATGAATACCAGGAATTGTGGTCATCTTGTTTTTATCTTTCCACGTGTAACCGAAGAAAGGGAAGGATTCTTCCAAAGTTTCGGGACCGATCAAAGCATGATATATGCCTCCGAAGCCCAAAACTGCGGAGGAGATCAAGTGGAGCACTCCGGAGACGAAGTAGGGGAAGGTGTCGGCTACTTCCCCGCCGGGACCCACCCCCCAACCCAAAGTAGCCAGGTGAGGAAGTAGGATTAGCCCCTGCTCATACATAGGCTTCTCCGATACGAAGTGAGCTACTTCAAACAGATTCATGGCTCCAGCCCAAAAGACAATCAGACCAGCATGAGCCACATGGGCGCCAAGCAATTTACCAGACAGATTAATCAACCGGGCGTTTCCTGCCCACCAGGCAAAACCTGTGGTTTCCTGATCGCGACCACCCAGCGAAAGGGTTCCATTAAAGAGCGTTTCCACGGGGTAAAACCTCCTCGGGGAATACAAGGTTTTCGTGAGGCTGATCCTGAGCTGCCATCCAGGCACGGATCCCTTCGTTTAATAAAATATTTTTCGTGTAAAAAGTCTCGAATTCGGGATCTTCTGCCGCACGAATTTCTTGGGAGACAAAGTCATACGCGCGTAAATTTAGGGCAAGGCCGACCACCCCGATAGCACTCATCCACAAACCCGTCACTGGCACGAATAACATGAAGAAGTGTAACCAACGTTTGTTAGAGAAAGCAACACCAAATATTTGGGACCAGAAACGATTCGCAGTTACCATCGAATAAGTCTCTTCAGACTGAGTCGGATTGAACGCCCGAAATGTGTTCGCACCGTCACCGTCTTCAAATAGAGTATTTTCAACCGTAGCACCATGAATGGCACATAGAAGAGCAGCACCAAGAACTCCCGCAACCCCCATCATATGAAATGGATTCAGAGTCCAATTATGAAAACCCTGAAAAAACAGAATAAACCGGAAGATAGCCGCTACACCGAAACTGGGTGCGAAGAACCAACCGGATTGGCCCAAGGGATAAATCAAGAATACGGAGACGAAAACCGCAACCGGAGCAGAAAAAGCTATTGCGTTGTAGGGACGTAGCTGCACGGACCTAGCCAGTTCGAATTGACGTAACATGAAACCTATCAAAGCGAAAGAACCGTGAAGAGCAACGAAAGTCCATAAACCCCCCAATTGGCACCAACGCGTGAAGTCCCCTTGCGCTTCAGGACCCCACAGCAGAAGCAAAGAGTGGGCCAAACTATTGGCAGGAGTAGATACCGCGGCAGTCAGAAAATTGCATCCCTCTAAGTAAGAACTAGCTAATCCGTGGGTGTACCACGAAGTCACAAAGGTTGTACCTGTGAACCAGCCGCCCAAAGCGAAGTAAGCGGTGGGAAAAAGTAGTAGGCCGGACCAACCTACAAATACGAAACGATCTCTTCTAAGCCAGTCGTCCATACTGTCAAATAAATCTTTCGGTTCTTTGGAAGATTTTCCAATGGCAATTGTCATAATTGTCCCCCCCATTAAGCTTCTCAAAACACTTCTGGGTTCCCCATTTTTTCTTTCCCTTCACTTCGCAAGTCGGTATAGCTCCATATGAGATTGCCGGATCGTCAACGTAGAAGTCATTTTGCTAGAAGTTATCGTGCGATAATGAGCCTTGTGAGATTTTTATCGAGAGTTTTTTACTTCCCCTTCAAAGTTTCTCTCCCTCTCTTTTTTTTTTCTCTCTTTCCCTAACTGCCTCTCCTTCTCGCTTCTCGTTCCGATATGTTAATCTCGCTTATCTCTTAGACGATTTCTTTTGCTACGTCACATATGTATTTGAGAAGTGGGTCAACCCCCCTTTTCTTCCAGAACTTCGTCAAACATTCTAACACATAAATGAAGCCGACCCAACGGAAAGGAAAGTTCCCCAAGGATCTACCAAGAACTAGATATTAGATTTCGTAGTATGAGAAGTTTGCACATGTCATGTGTAGAAATACTTTGAATTTGTACCTCTATGGGGAATTTGTACCTCTACGGGATTTCCATCCATTCCAAAAAATTTTGGAAATGAGTGGCAGCATATTGCGGTTCATTTCCGAACGGGGAATATGTCGAAATTTTTGCATTCGGTGGGTAGCTACGTTTCCGCTTCAAGTCCCAGCGGCACAGTCACTTCCCGATTGCTTGGGAGATGTGACAGACGAAAGTGGTAGAGACTTGGAGAAATCCTAGTAATTGGTAATTGTTTCTGGAGTACGAAAGAGAGGCGTAGCTGCTACCCGAGCCCCCGTTCTCCTTGTCCCTCTCCTCCTGACTATAGATAGATGTATATCTACACGTATATTAATACCAGGGATCCGCATCTGATTCCCGAGGTAAGAGTAACCTAAATGTCTACAGCTTGAAACATTATATCCAACTGATTCCTTACTATTGGAAGGAATGACACAGGATTCCTCTCGCGTAACAATGTAATTCTAATCCATGCCCGACGAGAACGGGATAGAGGACTTGTGGGGGGCTCGCGGTGGTGAACCTCAGCCGTTCGGAAATCAGCGGCATAATGCGATGGCCGGTCGTCCTCAGTGATTTCGTCGTTAGACGGACGGCGATTCCCACTCGAGTAGAGCGGGTTGTTGGAATAGTGGAAAGCGGGCGTGGATGGCGGGCTGCGAGTATAACTCGATGGTACTCCTAGGCTGTCAAAAGAGCCTGTACTATCTGAGGGTCCTTTGCCGCTGTCGCTAACAACGGGAGTGGCACCACCCCCGGTCGGGGTCATAAACTGTGAGAAAGACGAGCCACCGAGACCACTAGATTCAGAGCTTGTCGAGCTCAACCCAAACCCGATATTTATTGGGCCCTGAGGGCCCCCCCTCCTTGGACCTCTGAGCAATACGCTTGTGGAGATCCCCCCCCCCCCCCCCCTAGGTTGTCACGCATTTTAGAGTCCATTCCACCTCCTTTTGGCCAACCGGCCAGCATCAAAATAGTACAAGAGATATCATGACTCGAGATAGGTAGCAGTCAGCCGCCAGTGAAGATACAGGCAGCTTGGGGCTTTCTAGAAATAGCTGCCAACTGCCAGTTAGGAAGAGGCAGCTATTGATGGCCGGAGGCCACCTACCGGCTAGAAACAGGCAGCTCTCGTGAGCCAGATGGCACGTGCGTGCGGGCCCTCCTCTTCAGGGGAGGGCGCAGTTTCCGCCCAGGAGCGCAGGGTGAGGTTCAGATATAGAATACCCTCCCTGGCTGTCCGCTTCCCACAAGCAGCGCTAAGAAGTTATGGGGAAAAACAATTGGAGGATAAATTTCCCTTTTTTCCCCGGATTTCACATAACTACTCGATCAGCCCCTTGTCGGATTTGAACCGACGACTTACGCCTTACCATGGCGTTACTCTACCGCTGAGTTAAAAGGGCTTAGCTATCACCGAGTAACTTAGACCAAGGGGGGGGGCTCGAATCTCCAAATTTGTACTTGGATCTAAAACTTAGCTGGATCCGTTGCTGAAACCGTCAGTGAGACGAAAGGGAAAAGCTTATTACCCCCAACTCCCAACAGGAACTACCGGTGGATTGGATAAATAATTGGCAGTTGACTTTGCGGAGACGGGATTTGAACCCGTGACCTCGAGGTTATGAGCCTCGCGAGCTACCAAGCTGCTCTACCCCGCGCAGTTGATGCCTTCAATGTAATTATTATACATCTCCTGAATAATTACATTGAACATAAATGAAAACAAGAATGAGTCAATCGAAATCATATCTATACATCTAGATCTGCACGTATAGGTAAAATATTTCTATTTGTGAAGCAAGTGGGGTAAGGGGAAAAGTAATTTTCCTACCAACTTGACTTCGATACTCCGGGCAAGACACAAGTGTGCGCCATTTCACGTGGTACGTGTCTGGAAAAACCGAAGTCTCGATAATTAGATCTGGGTCGTCCGGTTAGGGAGCACCGGTTACGGAGACGAACAGGTGCACTATTACGTGGTAGAGATTGCAACCTTTCAGAAATAATTAGTTTCTCCTGGATACACAAACTATTTCTGAGCCGTAGTTTCAAAGATTGGCGAATTCTATTATATTTTACCACCAAGTCTTTCTTTTTCTTCTCCTTCTCAATGAGACTTTTCTTTGCCATAATTGACGGGTCGGTAAACAGAGTTGTACTATTGGAAGTGGGAAATACGAAAAAGTGGAACTTGCAGTCAAAACTGTTACTTACCGGTAACTTCGGGGATAGATTTTCTATTCATGTTTATAGGTAACTAATCGATGTCCCAAATGTGAAAGATGATGAGGCTAATCCCGACACGAGAGCAGGCAATTCAGTAGTCGAACGAGAAGGATTAGCCAAATTTCCCAGATGTAGATGCTATTAGGAAAGCTGCGTAGGTAAATACATAACCCACGGAGAAATGAGCTAATCCAACCAATCGTGCTTGAACGATAGAAAGGGCAACTGGCTTATCTCTCCATCGTATCACATTTGCTAGGGGCGTCCGTTCGTGGGCCCAAGCTAGAGTTTCGATTAGTTCCTGCCAGTAGCCGCGCCACGAAATTGAAAACATAAACCCGGTAGCCCAAACAAGATGCCCAAACAAAAACATCCATGCCCATACAGATAAACTGTTCATACCGAAGGGGTTATAACCATTAATAAGCTGCGAGGAATTCAGCCGTAAATAATCCCTCAACCATCCCATTAGATACGTAGAAGATTCGTTGAATTGAGCGGCATTGCCTTGCCACAAAGTGATGTGTTTCCAGTGCCAGTAGAAGGTGACCCATCCAATAGTGTTCAGCATCCAGAAAACGGCTAAATAGAAGGCATCCCAGGCGGAGATGTCGCAGGTTCCGCCTCGGCCGGGACCATCGCAAGGAAAACTGTAACCAAATTCCTTTTTATCTGGCATCAACTTGGACCCGCGCGCATCTAATGCACCTTTCACTAGAATTAGTGTAGTTGTGTGTAAACCCAAAGCAATGGCATGGTGAACTAAGAAATCCCCAGGACCAATCGTTAGAAATAACGAGTTGCTGCTACTGTTAACAGCATCCAGCCAACCGGGTAACCACAAGCCCCGACCGGCATTACTTGCCGGACTATCTGCCGAGGATAGAAGCACGTCAAAACCATACAAAGCTTTCCCATGAGCAGATTGAATCCATTGAGCAAATACAGGTTCAATTAAAATCTGTTTTTCCGGAGTACCAAAGGCCAACATCACATCGTTGTGAACATAGAGACCCAAAGTATGAAATCCCAGAAATAAGCTAGCCCAACTTAGGTGAGATATTATTGCTTCTTTGTGCTCCAACATTCTCGCTAAAACGTTATCTTTATTTTGCCCGGGATCATAATCTCGGAGAAAAAAGATGGCTCCATGTGCGAAAGCTCCTGCCATGATAAACCCAGCGATGTATTGGTGGTGGGTATATAGCGCAGCTTGTGTCGTATAATCCTGCGCTATGAAAGCATAAGCAGGTAAGGAATACATATGTTGCGCAACGAGGGAAGTGATGACCCCCAAAGCAGCTAGAGCGAGTCCCAATTGAAAGTGGAGGGAATTATTCACTGTATCATAAAGTCCTTTGTGTCCACGTCCCAACCTGCCTCCCGGGGGAATATGGGCATCCAAAATTTCTTTCATGCTGTGCCCGATGCCAAAGTTAGTCCTGTACGTATGGCCGGCAATTATAAACACAGCAGCTATTGCCAGGTGGTGATGAGCAATGTCAGTTAACCACAAACTTTGAGTTTGCGGATGGAATCCCCCCAAAAAAGTTGGAATAGCTGTTCCTGCCCCTTGGGTGCTATTGAACAAATGGGTGTCAGAGTCGGGATTTTGTGCGTAAACGCTCCACTGACCCGAAAAAAATGGCCCCAATCCCTGGGGATGTGGGACGGTGGTTAGTAAGTCGTTCCATCTAACATGCCCGCCCCTTGCTTCGGGAATAGCTACATGAACCAAGTGGCCTGTCCAAGCCAAGGAACTCACTCCAAATAATCCCGAAAGGTGGTGATTAAGCCGAGATTCAGCATTTTTGAACCAAGAAATACTTGGTTTCCATTTGGGTTGGAGGTGTAACCAGCTAGCTAATAAGAACGAAGCAGAAGTAGCTAGCAGAAAAATGGATCCGATGTAGAGATCTTGGTTATTCCGTAAACCAATGGTGTACCACCATTGATATACGCCAGAATAAGCGATGTTGACCGGACCCGCAGCCCCCCCTCGAGTATAGGCTTCGACCGCCGGCTGACCAAAATGGGGATCCCAAATGGCATGAGCAATTGGTCTCACATGTAATGGGTCCTGCACCCATGTCTCGAAGTTGCCCTGCCAAGCTACGTGGAACAAATTTCCAGAGGTCCATAAAAATATGATAGCTAACTGACCGAAGTGAGATGCAAATATTTTTTGGTAGAGACGTTCTTCGGTAGTATCGTCGTGACTCTCGAAATCATGCGCGGTGGCTATGCCAAACCAGATACGACGAGTAGTTGGGTCTTGGGATAGACCCTGGCTAAACTTTGGAAATCTTGATGCCGTAATGTTTCTCAAATCCTCCTAGCCATTATCCCACTGCAATGATTCTCGCCAGGAAGAATGCCCAAGTTGTGGCGATTCCACCCAGAAGGTAATGAGTTACTCCCACGGCACGTCCCTGTATAATACTCAGAGCTCTGGGTTGGGTAACGGGAGCAACTTTCAACTTATTATGAGCCCAAACTATAGATTCAATAAGTTCTTGCCAATAGCCGCGACCACTGAATAGAAACATTAGGCTGAAGGCCCAGACAAAGTGAGCCCCCAAGAATAGAAGACCATATGCGGATAATGAGGAACCATATGATTGGATGACTTGAGAAGCCTGTGCCCACAGAAAATCTCGCAACCATCCATTAATTGTTGTCGAACTTTGCGCGAAGTTTCCCCCAGTGATGTGATTCACTGCTCCCTGTTCGCTTACACTTCCCCATACATCCGATTGCATTTTCCAACTGAAGTGAAATATAACTACTGAGACGGAGTTGTACATCCAGAACAGCCCCAGAAAAACGTGATCCCAGGCAGATACCTGGCAGGTGCCCCCCCTTCCGGGTCCGTCGCAGGGAAATCGAAAACCGAGATTTGCTTTGTCGGGTATTAGTCGGGAGCTGCGTGCAAATAAAACGCCTTTCAATAATATTAGTACAGTAACATGAATCGTAAATGCATGGATGTGGTGCACTAAAAAATCTGCGGTCCCTAACGGAATCGGCGCTAAAGCCACCTTGCCGGCTACGGCTATCAAGTTGCTCCCACCCCAAGCTAGGCTGGTGCTTGCCGCTGCGTTAGGTGCAGTCGATCCGGGAGCTAAAGCGTGAGTATTCTGGACCCACTGGGCAAATATTGGTTGCAGTTGAATAGCAGTATCCGAAAACATATCTTGGGGACGTCCCAAGGCACTCATGGTATCGTTGTGGATATACAGACCGAAGCTATGGAAACCAAGAAAGATGCAGACCCAGTTGAGATGGGAAATTATTGCATCACGATGACGAATGACACGATCCAACAAGTTATTGTATTGAGTAGTTGGATCGTAATCCCTTACCATGAAAATAGCCGCATGTGCAGCTGCTCCAACTACTAGGAAACCTCCTATCCACATGTGATGTGTAAACAAAGAAAGTTGTGTGGCATAATCGGTGGCTAAGTAAGGATAGGGGGGCATGGCATACATGTGGTGAGATACAATAATTGTTAAGGATCCCAGAATAGCGAGATTAATAGCTAATTGAGCGTGCCACGAACTCGTCAAAATTTCGTAGAGACCCTTGTGTCCCTCACCTGTGAAAGGTCCTTTATGAGCTTCCAGTATTTCTTTCGTGCTATGTCCGATACCCCAATTTGTCCTGTACATATGACCAGCTACCAGAAATAGAACCGCGATGGCCAAGTGGTGATGCGCGGCGTCAGTCAGCCACAGACCTCCTGTTATTGGGTTCAACCCGCCGCGAAAAGTAAGGAAATCCGAGTATTCTGACCAGTTCAAAGTGAAGAACGGGATTAATCCTTTCGCGAAACTTGGATACGTCTGAACTAGAAGATCGCGATTGAGGATGAGTTCGTGGGGAAGGGGTATTTCTTCGGGGTCAACACCTGCGTCTAATAGTTGATTAATGGGGAGCGAGACGTGTATCTGATGTCCCGCCCAAGCTAGGGATCCCAATCCTAATAGGCCAGCCAAGTGATGATTCAGCATGGATTCGACATTTTGAAACCAAGCCAATTTCGGGGCAGCCTTGTGGTAGTGAAACCAACCGGCAAAAAACATCAATCCGGCGAAAACTAAGGCACCTACAGCTGTGCAATAAAGCTGCAACTCGCTAGTTATTCCAGAGGCTCGCCAGAGTTGGAAGAATCCGGACGTTATTTGCACACCCTGAAACCCCCCGCCCACATCTCCATTAAGTATTTCCTGACCCACTATTGGCCAAACGACTTGAGCACTGGGTTTCACATGGGTGGGATCATTTAGCCACGCTGCATAATTGGAAAAACGGGCTCCATGAAAGTACATGCCGCTCAACCAAATGAAAATAATAGCTAGTTGGCCAAAATGAGCGCCAAATATTTTACGGGATATATCCTCTAAATCATTGGTGTGACTATCAAAATCATGGGCATCGGCATGGAGGTTCCAAATCCATGTAGTGGTACTGGGACCCTTAGCCAAATTTTTCGCGAAATGTCCAGGCTGAGCCCATCTCTCGAAAGAGGTTTTTACGGGATCCTTCTCCACCATAATTTTGACTTCTGGTTCTGGCGAACGAATAGTCATCGGGACTCTCCTCTCTTCGGGCAGGGGATAGCAACAACCTACCAACAGGAGATAGAAAACCTTTAATAATTTGACTCCCTACTAGTATGCAATGATTTCTCATCTCTCCCCGAATTTGAAACTTGAACAGCTATAGTGAAGAAGTTATGCAAGATAGGCTTTTGGTGGTATTATTACACGATTCATCAGCGCCTAATGGACTTGAGGAAACTGATTTAATTGCCCGTTGGGGAAGGATAAGAGGGACTTACAGGCAGTAATTTTCATCTACTTCTACTTTCTAACTTAGTTTGTTAAACCTTCTCCGTTTCGTTGTTCCACCTATTGAAACAGGGAAGAACGTCCCGTAACTTTTGGCCGATTCTGTGCTTCAGCGTAATTATCGGGGGAAAGTGCTACTGCCCGTTTCCAATATTCAGCAGCTTGATCAAACCAAGCTTCCGAAATTTCCAAATCTCCTTGCTCAATGGCCTGCTCCCCTCGACCAGGATGGATGATTGCTTGGTAATCCCCTCCTTCAGAACCGAACTTGGGGGTTTCCCATCCCACACGGCTCACACAACTGCGCCCTTAGCTTCCCGTTTTCCAACCAGAAAGTGAATACTACTTCCCTAACTTCCGGGGGGGGGCAGAAAAAGTCAGGTTTCCAATTTTATTCGTCCCAAATGAAACCTTTTCCGTACTCACAGATATTGAAGAGGGAGTAACAAATTCCCCCGTCACTAACTACCCCATCTCTATGTGGATCTCCTGAAATTGGAAAAGTTTTTCCTTTGGGATTTGATACTACGCCGTGTCTCGCCACTTAGTGCTTCTTCAGCTGTCTCTGCTACAGAGACGAGTTGCATAATTTTTTCGATGAGCCAGTATCACTGTATCGACCCAGATTTTCAGTGAGAAATCCTTACGACGCTGCATTCTCCCATTTAGTCAATTATCCATGGGATAGTTAGGCCACTTACCTCCTTCAAACCCGGATTGCTTTGAAGGGAGTTGAATCCCGCAGCTCTTGGCAACTCCCGTTCGGAAATATGCTTGGGGGAAGCCTTCTTCGTTGGCTGACTGGTTATGAACCAAAAAATCCTGAAACGTAGGTAGTCGCACGTAGTGGCGGATCACAGCCATATTATTAAAAGCTTGTGGCAAGAAAGAATTGCGCTCCGGTGCCTGAAAGTAGTATTCCGAGGCTTTTGCATGTTCTCCATTACTGGTGTGAATGAGACCTATATTGTGGGGTATGTAACTTCGATCATAAGAATCAATCTCCAAACGCATGGCTTTGTAGTAACTTCGCAAAGCTTCTGCATATTCTCCTTCCGATTGGGCCGACATCCGTTACGGTTGCTTACGCAGGGAAGCCCCGATTCAAAACCGCACGTGAAACTTCCGCCTCATGCGGCTCCTCCCGCCCAATTAACGGAGAGGCAATTTCAGTAGCATCATTTTCCTGTTCCTAAAAGAATTTGTAATTAGACGAGGGTTAGTGTCTCGTGAAACTGGTATCCAACCATCCTTCTCGCAAAGAGTTTCCTTTGCTGGGTCAACTTCGTCATTGCCAATACCGGCAACGACAAGAAACTCTTTGACAATTTCTTCGTTCCCGACGCTTTGCTTCTCGAGGGGGTTACTCACTCCGACAATCTCCGGTGATCCAATAGGTATCCGAAATACAAGCGGGATGGATGCCTGTTACCCCAATCACAATTAGTGGCTATCGCGACTCCGGAGTTATCGGAGACACGTAATGTTTGTCGAAGTCAGAAGTTGACGAAGATTTTGTATTGCCGATTCCTTCATGTAGTGTCTGCCCCCCCCCCCCATGCTTATCCCTGAAATTGCCATGTATCACATATCAATTAACAGGTTTAACCTCTTGCTTGCTTGATACCCGGATCTACCACGGAAACTGGGAGCCAGTTCTTGCGGGGCTGCATCAATCGCGGATACGCGATCGAAGGATTTGTTCGACAATTGAGAAACACCTTTAGCAAATGTGGGCTTGTCGAAGTGGTAGTTTTCTGACTAATTGGGAGTAGTGTCAAATTGCTCCCCTTCTCGAATCGCACCATCCCTGTAGTATATAAAAGCTTCCCTCTCTCTTTTAGTAGTAGGTAGAACTCGTGTCAAAATATCCGCTAGAATTGTGAAAGTTTTATCGATAAAATTATCATTTCTCTGCGACCTAGGCATAATCAGAATTAACTCCTTGTTTTTCTTTTACCGTTTCACCTATTACTAGTCCACCAGTTGAGATTGCGGAGGAAAAAGAGGAAGTCTATTTGAACGGCAAGTCAAGAAAGAGAAGTGACGGAGTGACAAGTTGTGTCGGGAACTTACTTCATGTCCCACTTCCATTTCGGGGGGGTAATTATCGACAACGAATACTCGTAAATCACTTGTCACTTCACCCCCTAAAGTCCTAAAATAAATTCAGATGTTTTGCCATTCAAATGTCTCAGACCGAGGAGAGGTGGCCGAGCGGTTTAAGGCGTAGCACCGGAAATGCTACGTAGATTTTCAGCTACCGAGGGTTCGAATCCCTCCCTTTCCTATCTATATTAATACTTCCCCTGACATTTCCTCATCCTTAAATTTTAGTTGAGTAGCTATTTTGGCGGAGATATTTTGGAGGTAGGGTTTCAATTCGTTTCCCGAAGAGGAAGAAGTTGGAAGACTCCCTTGCCAGAAACGGGAAGTAGAGGCCAATCCCTTATCCGCCTCGGTGTTAAATGCGTCGAAGTAGCGCATATCTATGACTCAGAAATGATATCGTGAGCCAAATTAATTTTTTCGAAGTAGTAAATTTTTACTTCGGGGAGGTGAAGTCCCAGATAGAAGTTCATCCCTGACTAAGACAACTGAGAGGTAAGCCGAGAAGTTTTCCAGGTTTTTTCAGTAATCTGACTCCTAATGTCCATGATTCCAAATGATTCCTTCGACTGGGTATTCCCGTAATAGAATAAGAATCTCCAATTTATTTGACTAAATTTGGTGAAAGCTTATTAAGCTTTTCGGGAGTAATACTCAACAACTAATAATTCATTTATATTCAAATCGACGGATTCTCTGTTGGCCATGTGATTTACCAATCCCGCCGGCTCGCCGGTTTTCGGGAGAGACATAATTAAGTGATCCGGTATTTTGTTCCCTCCAAGAGATTCACTTTTCGCTGCATTGCGGGAAGTTGGTCGGTTTCGAATAGTGAGAATATCTCTAGGTTTGCGTCGATAGCTTGGTATATCCACAACACGATGGTTCACCAAGATATGTCTATGATTAACCAGTTGTCTAGCGGCGGGAATCGTGGAAGCCATACCTAACTGAAAAATGACATTATCCAAACGCATCTCGAGCAGTTGCAGCGGTACTTGACCTGTCGAACCCCTAGTTTTTCTGGCAATACGGACGTATTTAAGTAATTGGCGTTCCGTCAATCCGTAGTTAAAACGCAACCTCTGTTTGGCCTCCAAACGCACGCAGAATTGGGAAATTTTCTTCGAAGCTGATTGATCGCCAGCAATTCGAAAATCCCCCAGGTTGGATGTCCTATCTTTACCCGCAAGGCCTGGCAAATTTTTCAGACGACGCATCAATTTCAGACGAGGTCCTCGATAGCGAGACGTAAAAACTCCTTCTCTATAAATGTTTCCCAAGTGGAGGAGAAAATTCTAGGATCAGCACGGAGATGTTATCCATTTCTACCGCCGAGTTGACCAAAACTGGTATCTGTAGAAATCATAACATATGGATAGAAACTGATAAATATCCACTTCGAGTTGTTAAAAGCATTTGAACAGAGAGACGAGGGGGCAGACGGAAACCCACTACTGGCGCATATAAAAATTCGTACTGAATGAGCTGGAAATGTTGTAGCATATACATTTACATAAAAGTCCTGGGAGGAAAATTCGGATGAGTTGCCGTGGGAGGTGTATTGCCCCGAGTTATACGTTGAGATATACTGATTTCAGTAGTTAAAAAGAGAAACTTATGCAAAACGCGTAATTGCTAGTTAACAATTTGTGTCACACAAATTTCTCTTCGATAAGTGAGAGGCGAGACTAAAATAAGAAGGAAATATATATATGTCGAAAGCAAAGGAAGCGCGATGCATAAACATATGTGTATCTGTATATGCATACTAGTTTCCCCACATTTGCTTAGTAAATTACTACGTAAGTGAGATGAGGTCAACTTAGGTGGGCGGATTGGTGGAAACAGAAGCACCGGAAGTTTCTAGACGATACTGAAACTAGCCGGGTAGGTATCTACGTCTTTCATCTTTCGGTTTGCTGGGGCCTAGAGGTGGGGATATGGCGAAATGGCAGACGCAGCGGACTCAATCAAATTGAGCCTAGGTATGGAGACGTATCGAGTGGCAGCTCCCAGATTCAGGGAAACCTAGGATTATTCAGCAGGTAATCCTGAGCCAAATCTCGCACTACCTCATGGAATTTTGGTTGGATAAATGTAGCGAGATAGGTACAGAGACTCGAAGGGGGTTATTCCAACGAGATATCAGTAACTAGTTTTCAGAAGAACTGAATATTCCAATGTTGCATGTGGTTAGCCGCAGGAAATAGGGTATGTAAAAAAATTTGAGATGTGGTTGGGGGGGGGGATTTCAGTTTTCGGAGGCAGACTCATTGGAAGCAGTTTGGAAGAAGCATTCATCCGCAGAGTCGCGCCGGTATTCGACACTCCGTTTCATCGATCAATGGGGCGCCAACTAAAATTATCCTGTCTAACCCTAGTACCGCTAGTTCCCACATCTTCCTTTCACCTGTCGCGAGATATTATTACATTCCGACAAGTAATCCCCAAAAAATGAGCCGGCAGCAACTAATAATTTTCTTGCGAATGGAGGTAGAGCCCTATTCTACGCAATTGCTAATAATTTAGCAGCGACGCAAGTTGCAGTAGGAAGAAAATCCGTTGGTTTCGACCGTGAGGGTTCGAATCCCTCTATCCCCAATGGGACATTTCAACTATTTCATCCCATTAATTTGGATGCAATGAAAATTTAACTGTCTAAAACCCCTTGCTTCGACTCGATAAGAGGTTTTGTGGATCAGCCATTCAGGCAATTGAAAAACCTGAATGGCCCGACCGATCCTTAGTTTTTCCCTCGGCTTTTCTTGCAGACAGCGTGACACGAATCGGTGGAAATGGAGTTGCAGGTTCGGTCAGAGACCCAAAGGCGAAGCTGCCTAACCCGTTTCGTTCCTGGAGCAGCCATATCCCCAGATAAATTGGCCGGGATAGCTCAGTTGGTAGAGCAGAGGGCTGAAAATCCTCGTGTCACCAGTTCGAATCTGGTTCTTGGCAACCGGGAGGAAGTTGCCGCCATAAGTGGCGGGTAGGTGAAAAAGGAGTGGGTAGTAGAAATTTGAGCCAATGTTGTAGGAACATAATTTTCCCGGAAAAGGTTAGCCAAGAAACTAAAAATTTTTCAAGAACTTGATGGATCACTTGAATTTCGCTGGGTAAACAGCTTCAGCAAGAATCGGGTGAGATAGAGGGTGGGCGGAGAGAAGTTATAAAGCTGAATTTTTGTGCTTCTATAAAATCTAGAAGGCATCCTGTAACTCGTAGAAATTGGGTGCCACGTAATCCTTGCGGAGAGGCCAGCCCACCCAACTTTCAGGCATTAGTATACGCCTAAGGTACGGGTGTCCCCGATGAATTATTCCCAACATGTCATAGGATTCACGTTCCTGAAAATCGGCACTTTTCCAAACCCAATAAATCGAAGGTATTTGGGGGTTTGTTCTCGAAACAAAGACTTTTGTACATATCTCCTCAGGTTGATCTGGCTGGTCTCGCATTTGGGTTAAATGATACACGCTGGCTGAAGACCCCCCCGGTGTTGCGTCGTAGGCACATTGAGACCGTAGGTAATTAAATCCATAGGCATATGGGGCGACAGCTACAGACAACCACTCCTCCGACTTGATCTGCAAAATCTCGACACCTCTATAATCGTAACCCAAGGGTCGGTGCGAGAACTTGCGTTTGGTTAACCAGGCAGATAATCGACTCCGCGTCTCTGGATTGAACTTACTTTCGTCAGCAGCGTTCATATTGATTAATCCCTCTCTCTTTTGCGTTGCTCCTGTAAGAAAAGTAAGACTAGTCATCAATTTGATGATATTAACTTATCGTACTCATTTGTAAACTTCTGCAAATTTTCCGAAGAATTGGTTAGCACGAATTTCGTGCCGCAATTCCCTATTTGTCGACTATATTTCCCGGCATGGTTGCCTGGTATGAAACGAAGTTGGTGACTTAGACTGAGGTATTTCGCTCGGGTAGAGTGGGAAGCCCGCTCTCCGAAACTTTCTCGAGCAATTTTCTTGCGCAGTTTGGTCACGGCATCGATGATAGCTTCGGGTTTGGGTGGGCAACCCGGCAAGTAAATATCAACGGGAATTAATTTGTCTACCCCGCGAACAGTGCTGTAGGAATCTGTGCTAGACATGCCTCCCGTAATGGTGCAAGCTCCCATGGCAATTACATACTTCGGCTCAGGCATTTGTTCGTATAGTCTTACTAGAGATGGAGCCATTTTCATTGTTACGGTACCGGCAGTGACAACCAGGTCCGCTTGTCTGGGACTAGATCTAGGTACTAGGCCGTATCGGTCAAAATCGAATCGCGAACCAATTAGGGAGGCAAATTCAATGAAGCAACAACTGGTACCATATAGAAGTGGCCATAAACTGGATAATCTGGACCAGTTGGAAAAATCACTGATACTAGCCAAAAAAATTGAATCTGCCACACTCCCCTGGAGGGGCAACCGTGCCACCGAATTGAGAGAGGCGTCTTCCTTATCGTATTCTATTTTCCCCCCGTGAATTCCACCCGAATCTTCGGAAGTTGAGACCATTCCGATGCTCCTTTTCGCCACGCATAAACCAAGCCGACGACTAGTATGAATATGAAAACAATCACTTCGAGGAAAGCAAATAAGCCCGATTTACCGAAAGATGTAGCCCAGGGATAAAGAAATACGGTTTCGACGTCGGAGACCGTGAAGACCGAGGCAAACATGTAATGACGTATCTGAAATCGAATCCAGGTGTCTCCCCTCGGCTCAATACCTGACTCGTAACTCGTCAACTTCTCCGGGCCCCCCCGAGTGGGAGCAGCAAACCTGGGAATCGAAAAAGCCAGAAATGGAATAGATATAGCTACCAACAGGAAAATCCAGAAAGAGTCATATTGGTGAAACAAAAACATCCACAAACTCCTCTCATTTCGGCAATCATCGCCTCGCCACACCACGACAGGTTTAACATCTACAACCTCTTCGGGGAAGTGGATTCAAGTTGCAGCCTGCTTGTGGTAGTAGCTGCTAACCCGAAAATGAGCCAGAAAAATAGTTTTAATACTTCGGCTTTTCAGTATAAGTTAAGTACCGAGTTCCTCAGTACTCCGAATTCGTCGCATGCACGTCCCGTTGATTACTGAAGGAACTGGCCCAAAAACCTTCCATTTCTGGCAACGAGGGCGGGGAACTGAACTGCTGGTTCAACGGATCAGATTTAATAATCTAACTACTCGGACTCGGATAGACAACTCAAATTGATTGAGTAGATCGCACCGCGTCAATGATTTTCTATCTTTAGCTTTTTCCCTCCTAGACAAGTTAGGGCTATACGGATTCGAACCGTAGACATTCTCGGTTGTGCAGATCAGAACGTAGAAACAAGTTCTCAAACTGCTTGTTGAACCCAACATGCCGCTTTTGCGGCATTGGGCTCTCTAATCAACTGCTCCCCAATCCAATTGGAAACGAACAAGCGCTGATGTACCAACTTTTGTTTCACAGATGAATAGAAAGAGATGGTCCCGTGTGCTCGAACAATTTTTGTTGTTACCTTCCCGGGTATTTCCCCGAGTTGGGTAGTTCGGAGAACTACACGGAGAAAAGATTGATTAAGCAATCCCGAAGTATCTTGAGAATATTATTAGCTATGCGTTGACACAGGTTTGCTTCCGCTGAGTAGAGATCCATCTCGCGATCCGAAAAAGTCTCTGTCGCTTGGAGAAGCTGGCTTCGCGACACTTCCTACACCTGAAAGTTCGTGGAGCGAGGAAGAGATTTTCTTTTGGCCCTCGCATTGTCCAACCATATTTAGCATTGGATAAACCCATTATCCACCATATCAACCCTTTCCAATCGATTTGCATTCGATTTCTCTGTCATGCTACTTTTCTTTCCTAGCAAAAAAAGTAAGACAGGGCTGTGTCATGCAAGGTTTTTTTGCACGAATCGTTGGGTTTCGACGAATATCCCGAAGGAAACATCGGCGCACGTGTAAACGAGGCGCTCTACCGCTGAGCTATAGCCCTTGATGAAACTGCCCATATGATACGTATTCTATCTAATAGAACTAATTTTTGTCAAGTCGATCAATCAGTTGCGGAATAAGTATAGAACCGGCTATTTACCAGTAATGCAACACGAACTTGCTTCTAGCTACTCCTTACGAATATAATATATATATATATACAAATAAAATAGATACATATCTGCATAGTATGCAGATATATGGATATATATACATATATCCAAATGGCACACCAAAATAGGTAGAGACCCCGATACCATATACGGTATCGGTGTAGGGGGAAGTGTCGGCGACCTACTTGACTCAGCGGTTAGAGTATCGCTTTCATACGGCGAGAGTCATTGGTTCAAATCCAATAGTAGGTAACACTTATTAGATACCGCGACTACTCAATCGGAGTCGGTACCTAATAAGTTTCACTGTGTACGAGATGTGTTGCACGCATGGCCCATAATATGGGTAAAGTACGGGATTGTCGCGCCGGATCAGTACTATTCGTAAAAACCGGATTAAATGGTAGTTGAAGCTTCTAATCTGGCTTTAGCTCTTTTAAATGCCGAGTTGGCTTCTATTACTCCTTTCTTGCCTTCCGCTTCAGCTAACTCAGCCTGAGCCGCCCGAAAACTTTTTTGAGCTTCGACGGGATCAATTTCACTAGCTCTCTCCGCTTCGTTAACTAATATTGTCACCCGGTTATTCTCTATCATAGCGAAGCCACCCATCGGTGCCATTGCGGACCATTGCTCGTCGTTACGTATTTTTGAGACCCCCATATCCAAAGCTGTAAGGAGGGGCGCATGATTAGGTAGTATACCAATTTGACCGCTACTGGTAGATAGAACAATTTCCCAGACTTCAGAATTCCAAACTATTCGATTAGGGGCCATCACCCGAAGAATCGATCCCATACCTTTTATTGACCCTCCGCTTGTAAAGCCGCGGCCTTTGCGGCGGCTTCGTCAATATTGCCAACTAGATAGGAAGCTTGCTCGGGAAGATTATCCAACTCTCCAGGAAGAATCATTTGAAATCCCTTAATTGTTTCTGGTAAACTGACATATTTACCCGGAGAACCGGTGAAAACTTCTGCCACGAAAAAAGGTTGCGATAAGAAACGTTCTATTTTTCGAGCTCTAGCTACCGTCAAGCGGTCCTCCTCGGATAACTCGTCCAGTCCGAGGATAGCTATAATGTCTTGAAGTTCCTTGTAACGCTGCGAAGTCTGCTTGACGCCCTGCGCTGTATCGTAATGCTCCTCACCTACAATCCAAGGCTGCAACATAGTTGAGGTCGAATCCAGTGGATCCACGGCCGGATAGATACCTTTCGCCGCTAAACCTCTCGAAAGCACAGTTGTAGCATCTAGATGTGCAAATGTCGTAGCGGGGGCCGGGTCAGTTAGATCATCCGCAGGTACGTAAACAGCTTGAATGGAAGTTATCGATCCTTCTTTAGTGGAAGTAATTCTCTCCTGCAGTGATCCCATTTCTGTACCAAGGGTTGGCTGATAACCCACGGCGGAAGGCATCCTGCCAAGTAACGCTGAGACCTCCGAGCCCGCTTGGACGAAGCGGAAAATATTGTCAATAAATAGGAGTACATCTTGCCTGTTAACATCTCGAAAATACTCCGCCATTGTCAGAGCGGTTGGGCCGACTCTCATACGAGCTCCCGGCGGTTCATTCATCTGACCGTAAACCAAGGCCACTTTTGATTCCGATATATTTTGTTCGTTGATAACTTTCGACTCTTTCGTTTCCATGTGGAGGTCATTACCCTCACGTGTACGTTCCCCCACCCCACCAGATACAGATACACCTCCATGAGCTTTCGCAATATTATTGATCAATTCCATGATAAGAACTGTTTTCCCAACTCCAGCTCCGCCAGATAAGCCAATTTTTCCACCTCGACGATACGGAGCTAGGAGATCCACAACCTTAATCCCCGTCTCAAAAATCGATAGCTTCGTATCCAATTGAGTAAATGCCGGAGCGGATCTGTGAATTGGAAATGTTGTACTATTCCGAACGGGACCCAGATTGTCTACGGGTTCACCGAGGACATTAGATATTCGGCCAAGGGTAGTTTCACCAACAGGAACACTAAGGGGGGCTCCCGTATCAACAGCGCCCATACCTCTCATTAAACCATCTGTGGCACTCGTAGCTACGGCTCTTACCTCATTGTTACCTAACAATTGCTGAACCTCACGAGTAACGTTAATTTCCTGGCCCGCCGAGTTTTCCCCCTTTACTACAAGTGAATTGTAGATGTTGGGCATCTCCCCCGGGGAAGAAGCCACATCCAATACTGGTCCAATGATCTGGGTGATGTACCCCACGTTTTTTGCCACCAATTCAGAAATTTCGAAGGAGGGAGAACTGGTTTTCGTAACTGTTTCAGTATGTTTTCTTTATTTGATTGCTGAATCGATAGAAGTATGTGGTATTTCACTGCCGAGTGGTCGATGGTGAAAGAGATTCACTCATTCTCCATTTTCACCTCTACCCCCCCCCTCCCATTTCTTTCATGATTTTCTCTACTTATGATTTGCAGATGTGGCTATATATAGATGGAGGTAGAAATAAAGTAAGGGGATGATAAAATTCGAAAATTGAGAAGAATCTTTCTTCCAAACGACTTCTATACTCGCAAAATTGGTGTTCTACCCATCGAATTTTCATCGCTGGGATATGTATCTCTTTCCTTCTCAGATCTTTAGACGTGAGGGACCAACACTTAGTTAGTTCGTAATCCACGGACTAGTCTAACCACGAACGGATTCCCGAGTCAACGTATTGAAATGGGGCGGGGTCCTGCTTTTTTGGGAGTTTGTGCAAGAAACCGGAGTGATTAGTTGCACCCCGCATGAGACGCGGTATAAAATGGTAATGTTCCATCCTCAAAGTGGATTCTTGACGGGTATAGGTATCATGTGGAGGTTAAATTGCCGAAACTCGCTTCACGTCTCACATTGAAAGACTCTACCTATGCCGAGCAGATCTCACCATTACAAGATTTACCATTTTAGTCATAGGGAGGAATAAACTCATGTCGCCACAAACGGAGACTAAAGCAGGTGTCGGATTCAAAGCTGGTGTCAAAGATTACCGATTGACTTATTACACTCCCGAATACAAGACCAAAGACACTGATATCTTAGCAGCTTTCCGAATGACCCCACAACCTGGAGTGCCGGCTGAGGAAGCCGGAGCTGCGGTAGCTGCGGAATCTTCCACGGGTACATGGACCACGGTATGGACAGATGGACTTACTAATCTTGATCGCTACAAGGGCCGGTGCTACGATATCGAGCCCGTCGCTGGAGAGGAAAATCAGTATATCGCATATGTAGCTTATCCCTTGGATTTATTCGAGGAAGGTTCCGTCACCAATATGCTGACTTCTATTGTAGGTAACGTTTTCGGATTTAAGGCCCTACGCGCTCTGCGTCTGGAAGACCTGCGAATTCCCCCCGCCTATTCAAAAACTTTCATGGGACCCCCCCACGGTATTCAGGTGGAAAGGGATAAACTAAACAAATATGGACGTCCTCTACTGGGATGTACGATCAAGCCGAAGTTAGGCTTGTCTGCTAAGAATTATGGTCGAGCAGTTTACGAATGCCTCCGTGGTGGACTTGATTTCACAAAAGATGATGAAAACGTAAATTCCCAACCGTTCATGCGTTGGAGAGATCGCTTCCTATTCGTAGCAGAAGCCCTTTTCAAATCTCAGGCCGAAACGGGTGAAATCAAGGGGCACTATTTAAATGCCACTGCAGGTACGTGTGAGGAGATGTTGAAGAGAGCTGTTTTTGCCAGAGAATTGGGTGCACCAATCGTCATGCATGACTACCTGACCGGGGGTTTCACCGCAAATACCAGCTTAGCCTTTTATTGCAGAGACAATGGACTGCTTCTCCATATTCACCGGGCAATGCATGCTGTCATCGATAGGCAACGGAATCACGGTATGCATTTCCGTGTATTAGCCAAGGCATTACGTATGTCTGGTGGGGATCATATCCACGCCGGAACCGTAGTGGGCAAATTAGAAGGAGAACGGGAAGTCACCCTGGGATTTGTCGACCTACTTCGCGACGATTACATCGAGAAAGATCGTAGCCGCGGCATCTATTTCACCCAAGATTGGGTATCCATGCCGGGTGTAATTCCCGTAGCTTCGGGGGGTATCCACGTCTGGCACATGCCTGCCCTAACCGAAATTTTCGGGGACGACTCCGTCTTACAATTCGGCGGTGGAACATTGGGACATCCCTGGGGAAACGCACCCGGTGCCGTGGCTAACCGAGTCGCATTAGAGGCTTGCGTACAGGCTCGTAATGAGGGCCGTGACCTTGCCCGTGAAGGTAACGAAATTATTCGTGAAGCTGCTAAGTGGAGTCCAGAATTGGCTGCCGCATGCGAAATATGGAAAGCAATTAAATTTGAATTCGATACAATTGATGTAGTGTAAGTAAAATACATTGCAAATAAATGCGAATTTTCAAAGTTTTTTGCTCCGGCGCCCGCGATTATAAGATGTACTAATACTAGTACTAGGAGTATTGGGAAAGAAGTATTTTCCAATACTCCCGGTACCCCGAACCGAAGTTGGTGGCTAAGTGAAGGGAAGCACGTGTCTTTAAAACGGAGATCCGGGGGTTCAAATCCCCACCGATTCATATTGAAAAACTACGAGTTGAAAGTCAACAGCCTGATGTTACACCGAACGACTTACGGAATAAGTCGACTTCACTCTGTGGAATTTCGTGATAGATTCTTTCATTTGCTTCGTTGGATAACCAAAATGAAATACCTAAGATATGACTGATTTCATAGATAATTAGTCAATCTCCTACTTTGTCTTGTCGGCGGACGTGGAGTTGGTCCGGTACCCGCGTCAGTTAGATAAGGATTCCGCTGTCTAGGGAATAAATTTTGGGATTTGCTTGTCACACGAGCTAAAGAAACAGATGGGGAGACTATTACGTCTGTAATAAATTGGTTTGAAGATAAGCAAAAATTTGGTGGATTAATTGGAGCTTTTCTCGAAGAAGCTACGAGAAGCTCCACTTCAGGTGAAAGAGATAGACGAGTAAGCGTCAACGCAAACAAGGGATTACGGGCTCGGTGTGACAATCGTGGAAATATGCTTCACGTAAAATTTCCGAGACAGAGTAGAAGTGTTTGCGAAGAACGCGGTTATCACCCTTCAATGAGTAGTATGGAAAGGATCGAACTTTCAGTTGACCCTGACACATGGATTCCCATGGATGAAGATACGACCGCAAGAGACGTTTTAAGTTTCTCCGACGAGGATTCCCATGAGAATCGTATACTTATCTCTCAAGAAAAGACAGGTTTAACCGATGCTGTTCAAACAGGTATAGGATATCCAAATGGAACACTTGTTGCGCCTGGTGTTATGGACTTCCATTTCATGGGGGGAAGCATGGGCTCCGTAGTGGGCGAGAAAATTACTCGTTTAATTGAATATGCCACGCAAAAGCTTTTGCCACTCGTTCCAATTTGTGCCTCTGGGGGAGCGCGTATGCAGGAAGGAACGTTAAGCTCGATGCAAATGGCTAAAATTTCTTCTGTTTCGCAACTCCATCAAGTTCAGAAAAAATTGCTTTATATATCCGTTCTTACCTACCCAACCACGGGCGGTGTCACCGCCAGCTTCGGGATGTTGGGAGATATAATTATTGCCGAATCTAAAGCCTATATAGCATTCGCCGGTAAAAGGGTAATTGAACAAACATCGCGCCAGAAGATACCTGACGGTTTTCAAGCAGCTGAGTCTCTATTCGATAATGGGTTACTCGATTCAATCGTTCCACGTAATCTTCTGAAGGGTGTTTTGAGCGAAATATCTGAGCCTTACTTATCAGTTCCCTATAAGAAAAATTGATTCTCGTAAAAGAAGTTGAGGAAGAAAAATTAGATTTGTCCTGAATTTTGTTTGTCCCACTCCCTGATCAGTATCTCATTTTCTCACCAGAAAAGGGGGAGACGAAGCATGAGAAACCTTTTTGTCGCCACTGTACCCTTTTTCCCTACGAACAATCCTTCTGAAACAAGGGATTCCAATTAGATTAGTTATTCAAACTAGAAAACCCTTTCCTTCCTGGAACAAAAAGAATATCATTAAATACTAGAAAGAATAGTGAGACGGAGATACATCGTTGTATAAATAATTGTATAAATACTTCTTTTTGAGGCAATTTCACCACGGCGGCATCTTACTTACCCTCCATTTTTGTACCACTAGTAGGTCTGTCACTTCCAGCAGTTGCAATGGCTTCCCTATTTCTGTATATCGAGCGGGATGAGGTTCTATAATCTCCCTCTTCCTCTCGCAAGACAGACTGAAACTTGGCGGGTGGGTTTCCCGCTTTTCACACAAATTGAGTTAGATATCTCCTTTACTTCTAGTCAAAACCCAATCGGGATGACCCTCGTTGGCGGATACTCCCGTTCGATTCTTCCGGTAATCAAATAATATTGTCGCAATTCGCAATCTATGTCTCATTCCCATTTTTTGGAGAATTGAGATATAGATTGATCATTTGTTAGTAAGATGGAATATTTCACCTATCATATAAGGTAAAGGGTTGCTCACTCGTAGGCTTGAGCTGCAACTTAATTACCGGACGCAGATGCGTGAGACATAAGCGCAAGTAGTAAGTGAGCTACAAAGGGAGGGAGAAAAAAAGGGAGGGAGAAAAAAAAAAGAGGTAAATCTGGTGACAAAATTAATCCATTCATTACGCAACTTTTGAGGAAATAATGATGAGTTCCCGCCCCAAATGGATCCAAGTACAGTTCATAAGAGGCTCACGTACATTTGCAAATTTGTGTCGGGCCTTTATCCTCGTTTGCGGTGCAACAGGTTTCCTACTAGTGGGGTTCTCCAGTTGCATCGGCGAAGATCTAATCCCTAGACTTTCGTCTAAACAGATTGCATTTATTCCGCAAGGTCTTGTGATGTGCTTCTACGGTATCGCTGGCCTCTTCCTCGGGTTGTATTTGTGGTGTACTGCTTTTCGGAACGTGGGGGGTGGATACAATTACTTCGACAAGCGGGAGGGTATCTCATCCATTTTTCGATGGGGCTTTCCTGGAGAACACCGTCGTATCTGCATCCAACTCGTACTCAAAGATATTGAAGCAGTTGGTTTAGAAAATAAGGAAGGTTTCCTTTCGAGTCGGATTCTTTATCTAAAAGTGAGGGGTCGACGGAGTATCCCCTTAACTAGAATCGGCGAAAATTTAACTCCGGAAGATATGGAAGAAAAAGCTGCCGAACTTGCTCGTTTTTTACGTGTATCAATCGAAGGATTTTGAGATTCAGCTTAAAAATCGGATTATTTGCGAATGCAAAATAGTGTGGTGCAATACTTTTGGATCGACGGAGGAGGAAGAGAAGTTTGGGGAGGTTCTAATAAAAGAGGGAATAGCCTAATTATAATACGAAAATTTCAGCCTCCTACTTTGCAAATTTCCTTCTCCTTACTGATGGATAATTACTCTATGAAATCATATCACTGGAAACGGAAACTTAGTCGATGGTTTTTCAATACCCCACATCGTTCCCCGGATAGGGCTTACGAAGCTAGTAAGCATCTGCAGCCTGACTCCCCGTTTTTCACGCAACTGGAGTCATCTCCCCCAGCAGCGGAGGATTCGTCACGGGCCCGAGCAGCTTTCAGAACTACGACATCAAGCAAATCTAGATATATAACATGTTGCAGTCTCCTAGAACACAGATTTAGCCTACTTCTCCTGAAAATCCGAAGATATTCAAGTTTTTTTTTTTTGGACGGAGCCTTCTCGGTTGTTTCCAATGAAGCCCTACGAATTGCACCCCCATTACACAAACGACTATCCGATGAAAAATTGTTTAGCTACGCCTCCCCACAAGTTTCTGGATGATTCAATTCTCAAAAAGATATTTCCAGGATCTCGTTCCAATTATTACATGAATGAGGAAGTGGGCAACCAGAAAGTAGGAATTAATGCTTTACCAAAATGTGAATTCATGGGTGATTCTTCTTCTGCAAGTAGGCGCATCTCTTGCAAGTTGAATAATCTGAAAGAAATGAATAGAAAATTAGCTTGGATAGAAACAACTTTGAATGAGTTTGATTTTCGTAAAAAATGTTGTTCCAGACAAAATTTTTCATTTCAAACTGAAGAAAAATTGATTGAAGAATCGCTTAATTGCGAATTAGCGGTTTCCCGTCACAATCGGGCAGCATATGAGTCAATCAGTTTGGTGCCTCGGTCTGTAACTCGGACCTTATGCAGGTTCGAGTCAGAATTGACAAGTCGATCAAGTATATCGGTACATAAGGACTTTGACCTAGCCAAGAGCCAAGCCTCCGTCTCTCTCCAATACGTCGGATTCTTCCTCATCTTCCCCTTTTCGTTTCAAGTCGCTGCGAAGAAGTGGTTTCTGGAACCCTGGATTAAAAGTTGGTGGAACATACTTCAAATTCAAGTATTTGTAAACCCCCTTCAAGAAGAAAAGGCTTTGAGGCAGCTCCGGGAGGCAGAAGCGTTACTTTGGCTAAATGATGTGACCGGCAATTTTGCAGATACGCAGTTGCAGAAATTCGATGCGGACGCGTGTGGCGAAACTGCTAGATTAACAATGGCGTATAACGAGCTCAATATTCAGCTATTGCTGCAGGTAGCAACCAACACACTTAGTGTTGTTACTTCAGTTTTTCTCCTTATATTAGGGCGAAAGAGACTTGCGGTTCCAAATTCTCGGATTCAAGAGTCATTTTATAGTTTAAGTGACACAATGAAGGCGTTTCTCATCCTTCTACTGACTGATCCATGTGTAGGCTTTCACTCGCCCCACGGTTGGGAAATAATTGTAGGGTCCCTTCTCGAACAATTTGGATTGATTCCCAACAAATATGTAATTCCTTGTTTCGTTTCAACCTTTCCAGTTATTTTGGATACAGTGTCTAAGTATTGGATCTTTCGTCATTTGAATCGCACATCTCCTTCAATTGTAGCGACTTACCACACAATGAGTGAGTGACAAACATTTTTCCAAATTTCTAGTTGGGAATCTATCCCCGCCCCTCATTTGGATTCGCACCCCCCCCCCCCTCGCTCAGTTTTGCCTACTACCCAATACTAGGAAGAGAAAATCAACGAAGAAGAAGAAGGTAAAGAATTAGAAGAGGAAGATACTTCCTGGCATTACGCAATGTCACGGCCTGTTTGTACAAATATTTAAGACTAATTATTGATCCATGCAAGCAACAGTTACAAATAAGTGGGTGAAGGAATGGTGGATTCTATCATTTGTAGTATTGATCAGCTTCGGCGAATTAAGCTGTGCATCTGTATCAAACGCATATCCGATTCTTGCGCAACAAAACTACGAAAATCCACGCGAAGCCACAGGTAGGATCGTATGTGCTAATTGTCATTTAGCCAAGAAAACCGTTGATGTCGAGGCCCCACAATCTGTTCTTCCCAATACTGTATTTGAGGCAATTGTTAAGATTCCCTACGACACGCAGATAAAATAAGTACTGGCAAATGGAAAAAAGGGGGGGCTAAATGTTGGCGCTGTCCTCATCCTACCCGAGGGATTTGAATTAGCTCCCCCTAACCGCATTCCAACCGAAATGAAGGAGAAATTAGGAAAATTATCGTTTCAAAGTTACCGACCCGGTAAGGAAAATATAATTGTCGTAGGCCCAGTACCGGGCAAATTATACACCGAAATTGCCTTTCCAATTCTGTCACCAGACCCTGGTACTAATAAGGAAGCGCATTTCTCGAAATACCCTATCTATGTAGGAGGGAACAGGGGTAGGGGACAGATATACCCGGATGGTAGCAAGAGTAACAACACAGTTTATATCGCTTCGGCAACGGGAAAAATAAAAAAGGTTGTCCGGAAAGAGGGAAGGGGTGGGTATGAAATCACCATCGAAGAGTTATCTGAAGGTCGCGAAACAATTGATGTTGTACCTCCCGGACCCGAACTAATTGTTTCAGAAGGTGAGTTCGTCAAAGCGGATCAGCCGTTAACTAGCAACCCCAACGTTGGGGGATTCGGCCAGGGGGAAGTAGAAATCGTATTGCAAGATCCTCTACGGATCCGGGGTCTCCTAGCTTTCCTCGCGTCGGTTGTTTTGGCACAGATCTTTCTCGTGCTTAAGAAGAAGCAGTTCGAAAAAGTTCAGTTGGCAGAGATGAATTTTTGATTACAAACTGTTTCTCACGACCCCCTCGCAGCTAGACGATCTGACTCGCCACTAAATCTCACCATTCCATCAGGTGTGTAAGAAATTTGAATTTTTCACCTCATGATTTGGCGGTTCCAGTATGTGAGAGGCTACCGGTGGGCCAGTTCGCACACGTGTGTTTGGACAGAGGAGGGCGGATTCAGAGTCACGTGATGGCGTGTGAGAGGTCACATACCTGATGGCCAAGTTGATTCGGAGACGTTAGTGGCGTCGATGGTGCCGGTGGTGTCGGTGGTGCCGACACCATCGACGCCAACCAAAGGTTCCATCTTATCCGGCGAAATCGACTTTCCTTCCCGTTCATGTTCTCAACTTGATTCCGGCAGATTACTTGATTTCAATAAGTTCAATTTTGTAATCGGTAGATGCAGTGACGGAGGGGGTATCAGAAATAAAAATTGGTACGGGCTACTTATACGTCACTGTAGGTGACAAAAAGAACTGCTGGAGATATAAATCTTGTATTTCGGTTTAGCGGGATGTAGGCGGCATTAAAAAAGTCGTAGAGTAATTCTAGTAATCGGTAATGGAATTCTTCACCGAAAGTTCCTCGGAGATAGAAACTTTAATATGATTTTTCCCCACTGCATCAAGTTTTCTTCTACGCATTAATCTATTTAGAAACAAATGGTGCGGTGGGCACTCTTCCGGGAATCGGTGTCTCCAGATTTAATCCCTACCGACTCCTCAAACTTCATAAGGGATCAACCGACTCATTCAGTCAGACGCAAAACGTGCCACTATATGAAGCTGAATCTTCAACAATGCTAGAGACAAGCGGTACGCCCAGTCGCCGACTCGCGTGGAACTGATGTGAAATTAATCCATTTTTAATTTGGGAAATAGAGATCTGTTGAATTGAGCGATTTTTTTTCTTCTCCCTATTCTTAGTTAGTTAAAAAGAGAAGAAAAAACGAAAACTTCGCATGTGGAATTCGGTACAACTTTTCCGCCTAATCCGCAATTCAAGTAGGAGGAAGTATCCGCCGATTACTCACCGACTTATACCAATCGTTCTCAGAGAGATGACCCTAAACCCGAATAAGCTCCGTAGAAGAATATGCCCGACGAACCTATCACAAGTGTACCGGCTACAGTACCTACCAACCACAAAGGGACTCTTCCAGTGGTATTCGTCATCCGCCACGCCTCCTTTCCGATCTTTTTTTACATCTTCTAACCGGCCGCGACTCTAGACATGAACGGTCACGAATAATTAGGATCTTGATCTTTTTCAAACAATTCTGTTTAGTTTCTAATTAAAGAAGTAATTAGAAGATGGAACGGCAAGTACAAAAATCAGCAGTAGTCCCCGATAAAGGCTTGTACGATTCGATTCCACGCTCTGTTTATTTGGATTCGGTTGTGTCATAGATTCAGGGCTCACTAAAAACTATCTCTGAATGAATTGCGTAGCTGATATGGACCCCAAAAGGAAAACTGTAGGTACAGCTAATCCGTGGACAGCCAACCATCTAGCAGTGAAAATTGGATAAGTTTTATCTGAAGCCGTTGGTTTCTCCTAAAAGGATTTCGTAAATGCATCAACTTGTTCTAACGAGTCGAAGCGACCGGTTATTAGGGGAACTTCTTGTCGACTCTCCGAGAAGTATTCATTTGGGCGGGGGCTTCCGAAAACATCGTAAGCTAAACCTGTACTTACAGACAGCCAGCCTGCGATAAACGGGGAGGGTATGGTAATGCTGTGGATGACCCAGTATCGAATACTAGTAATAATGTCGGCGAAGGGGCGCTCTCCTGTATTCCCAGACATGTTTAACTCCGTATCTATCTTGTAATACTAAAAAGAATCGCTTGTCTCCCGGATGAAGAGGAGGTCAAGGGGATAAAGGGAAGAGATGCGGAATGCACCAGCGGAAACGAACCCCCTCAAATAAACGGGAATTGATCCAAATTAGGTTGTCGCTTCTATACCCAAGGTATATCCAAAATATACTGGGTCAGTATAGCTACTTCACCTGCGATGCGGCAAGGTTATCCGCTACGGGATCGGTATTTGAGACTTCAAAATTTTTAACTGACACATCACTGCCCACATACACGCGGACTGAAAAGTGGAGCCCAATAATATGTATAGCAAACTTGTAAACACTGAGAGTCGTTTTTCCCACCCCGATTCCTCTTGTTCAATCCCGTGGTTTCAATTTAGTCTACGCAGATCGGGTCGAAGAAGTTGCAACTGGGGGGAGTAGCCTCAGAAATGGATAGGGAAGAGTGTTTTCTCCATGGTTGATTCTGCAACGTCAGGGGAACTATCACGTAGCTGCTCACCCCGGGGAGGGAATCAAAACACTAAGACGTGATTTCCCAGAACAAATGAAATTGAGAAATTCAAATATATGAAAAAGAGACCTGGTCGAATCTAGCTTAGCAGATTTAGACAAACAACTTTGATTCGGTGACTTGGGGTGATAAACTACTCAAGAAAGTTGCATACCAACCCATCTGTTAGACAATTTAGTATTCAGATATATGCTCACTCTATTAAGCTACTTCGCCTTCCTGATGTTCGCACCAATTCTGACTCCAGCTTCATTTGTCGGATTGAGCAAGATTCAGATTCTGCAACTTATTGTTACCGTCTAGAAAAGGGAGAGAGATAAGCACGAGGAAGGTTCCCCCACGGACGGCCCCCTCTTACTAATCCGTTGCACTTGCCAACGACTAATTATTAGTTGATGCGTAAATATACTTCGGTAAGTTTTTGTATCAGACATTTACAAATTGAAATGGTTGAAGCATCACTATCTGGAATTGTGTTAGGCTCGATTCCGATAACTCTAGCTGGATTATTTGTAACTGCATACCTACAATATCGACGGGGCGATCAATTAGATATTCGGTAAAATTACGAATTGCTCTATCCCATATAAGATTTTGAAATGAAGGAGAGGAATAATTGAAATAGATTTGTCTAATTTTTCCTCTTATCCTCCCGCTTCTTTTCCATCCAAGGAAAAGAAAAAGTCTTTCGGAGAAGAAGAAGAAGGAAAGTTATTTCGAGACACAAATATGGGGAACTCATTTTCTAACGGCGATAATTAGTTCTACTCCCATTTCAACTTCGGTGCGTATCGATTAAGCAATCCCTGGGTAGGTACTGATAGGCACGCCCTGTAGGATTCGAACCTACGACATCGGGTTTTGGAGACCCGCGTTCTACCGGACTGAACTAAGGGCGCCCCCTTTTGGGGAGTGACTTTACCCTCCGAAGTGGCAGTTGCGGAACCCTTCCTCCCCGCCGCGTTAAGAGGGAGAAAGACTTAATTTTTCTCTCTTCCAATTTCACTTTCTCCTCCAATAGAAAGAGGGAAATGAGGATCAATTGAATAGGGCAGCAACCATCACCCCCGATAGTTGACGCATGTATGAAAAATAGGGATGACGGGATTTGAACCTGCGACATTTTGTACCCAAAACAAACACGCTACCGAGCTGCGTTACATCCCTTGACTCGCAACTAGTGCTACCGATTCCTTCCCATTTGATCCAACCTATTATAATCTCCCCCCGCAGATACCGGCTACCACCGAAATGAAAATTCATCTTTCGGCAAGTCTACTCATTTAGAAATGGAGACGAGTGGGTGGATAAATAAAAATTTAAAGAGAAGGAGGATTCCGATGCAACATGTGAAGGTATATCTCTCTACGGCCCCTGTCGTAGCTACAATATGGTTCGGCTTACTGGCTGGTTCACTCATAGAAACAAATCGATTTTTTCCGGATGCTTTATTATTTCCATTTTTCTAACTTTTCTTCGACCGAGGGAGTTCCTCGGGGAATCAAGCAGGAGAGGTCTCACAAAACTTTACGCATCCCTACAAGGATATCGTAGTAGCGAATCAAATCATTGGTGGAAATGTATAAATTTTTCATTTCATCGGTCGAAACTTCGTGAGTGGTCCGCTTATATTAATACGGATTTGTGTTTTACCCCCCCCCCCCTCGAAGGAAGAAAAGAAAATAAATTATAGTACATTTGATTCTATGGCCAGAAGTAAAGATGTGAGGATAACTATTGCCTTGGAATGTACAAACTGTACTCGGAGAGAGACTGATGGTAAATACGCAGGTATTTCTCGATACACTACACGTAAAAATCGTCGCAACACACCCACTCGGCTCGAATTACAGAAGTATTGCTTTCACTGCCGCAAGCACACTTCGCACAAAGAGTCAAAGAAATGAAGGATATTTGCGACTGATTCGGAAGTGGTCCACATTACTGCTGGTACATATCAGCACCGGTATATATCGGTAATTACAAGAAAAAATATCACGAGTAAATTTAGACGCCCTCCCCGTAGACGTTCCCCGTCCATCCGTTCCGATGAAACTGTTGATTATAGGAATACGAGCCTACTTCGTCGCTTCGTGAGTGAGCAGGGAAAAATATTATCGAGGCGAATGAATAGATTGGCCTCGAAGCAGCAGCGTTTAGTAGCTACTGCCGTAAAAAGAGCCCGCATCTTGGCTTTGCTGCCCTTTTCAAATAATGAAAATTAGATCATTTCAAATTTTTCTTTTTTCTAGGAGATTTCTCAATTCAAAAGGTAAAAATTTCCCGCGAAACAGATAGAATTTAAAGTGGTCTCGTTGAGTTGAATCGATATACATCTGCGAGGTAGCTTGTCCCTTCGCCCCCCCCCCCTTCTTTTTCTTCCCTTGCCTCTCCGTTGAAAACGACTCGGAGAGGCTTAACCGTTGCGGATCAATTTCTTCTGTCGCTAACTTCTCGTACGATTCTAGAGAAACGGTAGGCATCTAGGGTAGCTACTTGGGCGAGCGTCTTGCAATTCAAAAGAACTCGATTCTCGTACAAACTGCGAATCACCGAACTGTGGGTAATTCCATCTTTCCGCGCTGCTGCATTAATCCGAGCAATCCACAGACGGCGGAAGGTCCTTTTTCGATTATTTCTATCTACGTAGGCACAAGCTAAAGCCTTCTCCTCCTGCTGGTTCGCTGCTCTAAATAACCCCGAATGAGCCCCCCGAAAACCGGATGCAAAATCGAGAATGTTTCTGCGATACTTCCGAGCCACGGATCCTCGTTTTACTCTAGTCGTTACACGTATAGCCTCACGAAAAATCCCACTTTTTCTAATAGAATAAATCTATTGATTTCTCAGCTCCCTCAAAGAAGCTCCCTCAAAGAGTTTCACTTCAGTATCTCTCGAATGTCAATTTAGGAGAATACGCAGCAGGCTGCGGCCCGTCGAGACGCAGCTACTGAGAGAATCAACAGCTACCGGAACAATTAATTGAAGTTTTTGAAACCCCAAACAAAAATTTAGACCTTTCCTATCAGGTATGCTACAACTACAAACTACGTCTATTACTAGTTACCTCGCAGCTCTCGGAAAAGTAGCTAAGCGACGGCAACCTTCTTCTTATCATTTCCATCTCATGTAAGAATTGGACATTCCGGTGGCTTTTGCTACTCCGACTTTCCCTTCCGCAAGTACTCCGATACCCCGCGACTTTCTCGCCTATTCAACGAAAAGCCATACGTCGCACCGAAAATGTTACGGATTCCAATGTTTCCGTGGCCGATTTCTCTCGGCAGTCGGATCCTCCCTATATACCGGAGTAGAAACTTGTCCCAAGATGTGGGGGGGAGTAAAACTACTGTTGGTGGGTCGTACGATCCCCAATATTTAACTCAGTCTGTCAAGACTTTTTCTATTGCATCTCCTAGTTCTTAGGAAGAATTATATGTATAGTAGCGGTATTTTACGCCGGGAGTTGGCGGAACGGCTGACCCGTAGTTGTTGCTACCGAGGCGAAATTGGCAGAGGAGGTGTAGGAGTTGATACCACCGGCCTAACTTCGTTTAATAACTCAATTTTATTATTACTGATTCTTTCCTTCATCGTCCCGAATCAGAAAGATCGGGTTCGCACCGACTTCGACCACGAATTGCTATTTCTCATCGAAACAGGTGGATTATGAATTTACTCCCACTTTATTTGGCGGATCATCCTGCAGCATTAACCCTCAAATATATAAGGTTTTCGATCCAAACAAGTCACACATACACCCTGGTACAAACTCCCCGCCGCTGGGGACATCCCCGAAGAGCGGGGGATTTCGTTCCACTCCCCAGTAGTTGTCTCGCTTTTCTAATAAGTTGCTGATTTGTTGGCACGCTTGGAAACGCAGAATATTTATCCGGTTCGAAATATTCTCGACCAGTCAGTAAAATTTGACGTATATCTAAAAGGTGACCTTTACATAATTTTCTTATTTGGGGTATTGGCGATGACTTTGGAGATCTGCTTCTGGGTGGGTCAGTAACTACCTAGACTAGCAGATGTTAAACTGCAAAAAAAAAAATTGAATTTCAAGAGAAATCCACCTGTGAGTTTTAACTAAATTTATCCCACTCCAGCAAATCCTCAACTTGAAACGTCTTCTAACGCCACGAGATCCGCGACACCGTAATCCTGGGCTTCTTCTGCCGACAAAAATACGTCTCTCTCCATGTCTTCAGAAATTATCCACAGGGGTTTACCAGTTCTCTGGGCATAGACTTTGGTTATACAGTCGCGTAGTTTCAACACTTCTTCTGCTTCCATGACACATTCTCCGGCTTGTCCGTCGTAATATGAACTAGCGGGTTGATGAATCATCACCCTGATTAGGTGGCTCCGATTAAGTCTAACCGTACAAGCAAACGTTTTTGCATACGGCTACCTTACGCAACTGGTGGGCTAGTAAACCCCGCCCAAATTGATATTTAAGCATCAACTCTTCGCGCCAACGAAATTCTATACTTCGTCATCGGCCCTTCACTCTTGCCGTACTACGTACGGGAAGTGGTATTGCGGTATCCCACCATCCTTCCTTCTAGAGTACTATGATGGTTCCGTCACTTCCCTGTGTTCGCAATCCCGAAGTTTGCTACGTATACCCCCAATGAGCAGAGGAATCCACATTTTTTAATCTCAAATTTTCCTCTCTCGGGGAAGAATTGGGATTTTGCCATACCCGGTAGATCCAATCTTTTATATGACTTATGACGCTAAGATATATCGATTTTGATTGGTGGAGAATCTGACACGAGTATGAGTTGGGAAATTTCTCCTGATTCACTCTACCCCTTTAGTACTCCACCGCTTCAAATCTGGATACGCGTAGGAAAAAATTGCCAAGTACTGATTGCCATGCTACTGTTACTTCAATTGAGCGAAGGCAAAACTCTAATCCATACAAATCATTGGCGCCAAGCGTGGGGCGGTGCTATACGTCTGGTAATCTCCCCTCCAGCCAAAATGGAAGATCCCATCGAAGCAGCAAGTCCCATGCAAATAGTATGTACATCTGGCACGACAAATTGCATCGCGTCGTAAACAGATATTCCGGCTAGTACCGCCCCACCGGGGGAATTTACATACAAGTACATATCTTTGGCTTGATCTTCACCATTCGGATACATCATGATACCAATAAGTTGATTGGCAATTTCGTCATCGACCTGTTGACCTAGAAAAAGAAGCCTCTCCCGATAAAGCCGGTTGATCGGGATAGGTTCACGCGACTCACGTCTCACTGACCCCCCTCTAGAACCGTGTAGGTTTCGTTAGAAACATACGGCTCCGGTGGCTTCTGTGTGAAAGGAGAAACACGGAATAAAGAAGCGAGGAAGAATGGATTTTCTTCCGCCCATGCCTCTAGTTACGCACAAGTTAGGCAATCCCCGCTTTTTCTTGCTCAAGTTTGTCTGGCCCGTTCTTTGCACATGTTGAACTATGTTGTAACTGGCAGTTGGTGCAACAACTGTGCTAAATTTTTTCCCTACACCGGTACATTTCTGTCCAACATCGAGGTCATTCAATGCGGAGAATCTTTAGGCTCATCTTCTACCCCGAAGGAGGGTTCCGACCGCTACCCGTACATATGGGACAAGTAGTTTTTCTTCCCCTTCTATTTATTCTTCCATTTCACAGTCTCGACTGAATGAATCTATTTAAGTAGATTTCCGTTCTGGTTGTTAGTATTTCTGTTACGACCGATCTCTGGGATCGAGTGACCGGAGCCTAGACGATCTGTTCATCTCAACTAGCCATGGATTCGGACGGCTGACAATTCTACTGGTAAATTAAATTTCTCTCACGCATTTGGTTACTGATGGAGCAGCCAATTCCAAGCGAGGTAGGTATGAATCGATCGATTACGAAGCGGTGAGGACAGGTTCCACCAGGCTCGATATGCCCGACGAGTCGCACTATACGTCAACCCAAACCGCATCCTCTTCCCCAGGTAGACGAAAGGGCACTTTTGGAACACCAATTGGCATGTGAAAATTCTCGAAACATGTTGTGGCTATCTCCAAATTGGGGGCGTAAGCGGAAGCTTAATCGAGAAAGATTAGCTTGTACCATATTATAACATGTTTGACCGAGACGGCACGGGTCGCTGGATCTCCGATTCCGGGAGATATTGGTGACTTCTAATGGGACCAATCTCTACATTGTTATATACAGAATGGAAATGCTAAAATATCCATGCCTTCCCCCTCCTCTGCCAAGAGAAGTTGCTGGCTTGCTATGCACAGCTACGTTTTTTTGGACAATCAAGTAGGTGGAACGGAGAAGAAGAGATGAGAAATGTTTCTCGTCAGAGGGTGAAAACATCGCTTGTCTCCTCCTACCCATGTCGCTCCAATTATGAACCGGACTACTTCTTCAGGTGGTTCATGCAGCAAATCTTATGTCACTTCTTCAAGATGTAAGCCTCCATTGCGAGAAAGTTACCTGGTGAGAATTCATCTTCAATATCCGAGATCTTCAATATCCGAGAAAGGGGTTTTTCACGGGTTTGCCTTGGTATCGCGTTCACACCGTCGTATTAAATGACCCTGGCCGACTAATTTCTGTGCATCTGATGCATACTGCTTTGGTCTCTGGCTGGGCGGGCTCGATGGCTTCATATGAACTAGCTGTATTTGACCCATCCGACCCCGTCCTCGATCCAATGTGGAGGCAGGGTATGTTTGTCATCCCCTTTATGACTCGCATTGGGATAGCGAAATCATGGGGGGGTTGGAGTATCACGGGAGATACTGCAACGGACGCAGGTATCTGGAGTTACGAAGGCGTAGCCGCAGCTCATATCATACTATCCGGCTTGCTGTTTCTAGCCGCTATATGGCACTGGGTTTATTGGGACCTGGATCTATTTCGCGACGATCGTACGGGAAAACCATCGCTGGATTTACCTAAAATATTTGGAATTCACCTATTTCTTTCTGGAGCACTTTGTTTTGCGTTTGGGGCGTTTCACGTAACTGGTTCATTTGGTCCCGGTATTTGGGTATCGGACCCTTACGGATTAACCGGAAAGGTGGAACCCGTAGATCCAGCTTGGGGGGCCGAGGGATTTGACCCATTCATTCCGGGCGGAATAGCATCGCATCATGTAGCAGCGGGAGTTTTAGGTATACTGGCCGGATTGTTTCACCTCAGTGTCCGTCCCCCCCAGAGATTGTACAAAGCTCTACGTATGGGAAATGTTGAAACTGTGTTATCTAGCAGTATCGCTGCCGTATTTTTCGCCGCTTTTGTAGTTTCCGGAACCATGTGGTATGGCTCCGCCGCCACCCCGATTGAACTGTTTGGTCCCACCCGCTACCAATGGGATCAAGGGTACTTCCAACAAGAGATAGAGAGACGAATACGATCAGGCGAAGCCGAAAATCTGAGTTTATCCCAAGTTTGGTCAAAGATTCCGGAAAAATTGGCTTTCTACGACTACATCGGCAACAACCCCGCAAAGGGTGGATTGTTTAGAGCAGGTCCAATGGACAATGGAGATGGCATAGCTGTCGGTTGGCTAGGCCATGCTGTTTTCAGGGATAGGGAAGGACATGAGCTATTCGTACGCCGTATGCCGACCTTCTTCGAAACATTTCCGGTCGTATTGGTAGATGGAGAAGGTGTCGTAAGAGCTGATGTGCCATTCAGGCGGGCAGAATCAAAATACAGTGTCGAGCAAGTAGGTGTAACTGTAGAATTTTTCGGCGGCGAATTAGATGGTGCTAGCTTCGGCGATCCCGCCACAGTGAAAAAATACGCTAGGCGCGCCCAATTAGGCGAAATTTTTGAATTTGATCGCGCCACTTTGAAGTCAGATGGTGTATTTAGAAGTAGTCCACGTGGTTGGTTCACTTTCGGTCACGCCACATTTGCCCTCATCTTCTTCTTCGGCCACATTTGGCATGGCGCAAGAACTTTATTTAGAGACGTCTTTGCTGGCATCGATCCCGACTTGGACGCCCAAGTTGAATTTGGCGCATTCCAAAAGTTGGGAGATCCAAGTACCAAGAGACAAGCTGTTTGAGAGATTTCTTACTGCAGATCCCACCGGAGTCGGGAAATGGGGTTACCTCCCCACCCTTGTTACTTATATTGGCTGGATTAAAAGATATGTTTCGCTGAAATTTGGTGAATTACTGCAACTGAATACTTCTAATTACTTCGAAGTTAAGCCGAAGGAGGAAAATTTCGGTGAAGTAATACCCCCCCAATTAGTACGAGAGATATTCTTAAAAACACCATTTTACAGCCAAATCCATGGAAGCACTGGTTTATACATTTTTGTTGGTAGCCACTTCAGGTATAATATTTTTTGCCATTTTCTTTCGGGAACCCCCCAAGGTACCTAACAGGGGAAAGTAGAAGAATCCTTATTCGCTTCATAGACACTTCCGTCGAATCGACAGAATCACCAATACAGGTAAGATGAGACTAATTAGAGATAGAGACCTTCCCTCCAAAAATTGAAGGGGAAGGTCTCCCGGTCTGATTAATCTTCATGTTCTTCAAAGGGATCCCTTAGTTCTTCGGACGGCTGACCGAAGGCGGTATATGAGGCGTAACCGGTGAAGCTAACAAGTGAACGGGATATAGAGATAGCGACCAAAGTTGCGGTTTCCATTGCCATATAACCAAATAGATTTTGATTCCCACCAGTATAGTAGTATACAAAGTCAGCAAATTTCAACCAATTGAGCAGGCGCTATGGCTACAAAAGTTATCGATGAAACTCCTAGAGGTAAACCCAGAATCAGTTTTTTGGGAATGGTTCTGAAACCGCTCAACTCGGAATACGGAAAAGTTGCTCCCGGTTGGGGAACAACTCCCCTAATGGGGCTTTCCATGGCTTTATTTGCCATATTTCTAGTTATTATTTTGGAAATTTATAATTCATCCGTCGTGTTGGACGGTATTTTGATTAGCTGGTAGAAAGCCTCCGAGTCCCGCCGATGCAGCAGCAACGGCTAGAGACTTGGAAGGAAACACCGGGAATCCAGGAGGTAGTTAAATCGCGTAAACTTTTTCTTTTCAAGTATTTTGGCAATATGGGTGTGTGACTCGCCGCAATTAATCCGATCCGATAAATAAAAGTGAGAAGTTATTCACTTCATTTATTTGAACAATAGTTCCTCTACAACTGATGCCTGGCCGGGTAGATGTTGGATGAATGCTACCCGAAACGCAAGAAATGTGTATTTATCAAAAAATATCAAACTATGATTAATTCGCACCAATTTACCGTTTAAATTTCGTGACGACGTTGTTGCCCAATACTCCCGACTCGGCGTCCAACCAAAAAAATTTTCACGGAATGCTTCTCAACCGGTTCTTTATTAGATTCCGGAGGTAGAAGGAAATTAAATATGCGGGGCATCTCTTGGTCCGTGTAATTCCGAGGTGCTGGCAACAGAGGACCCGGTGCCCATCAGGTCTTCCTAGACACCACTGAAGTATTTCGCCGAAATGTAGTAAAAATCTAAGGTTTCGCGAATATTCAACCAATCAGATCAGAACGAAGTAACTTCCATTCATTTATGTATCCCACTTTTTATCCTCCCCAATTTGGGGGTAAATACGTCGATAAGATGAAGAGATTTCCCAAGACGCCAGTACCACCGGTTCCCGGATGAACAAGTAAAGGCTAACATGAGATTGAAGCGGGATTTCTTTCCGAGGCTGAGTCGTTGCCCCTTCGATCTCGTTCAAGAAATTACTAACGGGATGAACGATGCCTGGAAAACGTTTCCGCCCAAGCTGTGTGAGATAAAATTCTCATGCGCAGTTTATGAAGAGGGAGTCGCAAAGGCTTACCTATCTCGCTAAGGTATATGATTGGTTTGAGGAGCGCCTCGAAATTCAGGCAATTGCTGATGATATTACCAGTAAATACGTTCCTCCGCATGTGAACATATTCTATTGCTTGGGGGGAATCACGTTGACCCGCTTCTCGGTTCAGGTAGCTACCGGTTTTGCTATGACTTTTTACCACCGTCCGACTGTCGCGGAAGCTTTTTCTTCGGTTCAATATACAATGACTGAGGTAAATTTTGGCTGGCTTATCCGTTCCGTCCACCGTTGGTCAGCAAGTATGATGGTATCGGTCATGATTCTGCATGTATTTCGTGTCTATCTAACAGGGGGATTCAAGAAACCTCGCGAATTGACTCGGGTTACCGGGGTGATCTTAGCTGTGTTAACTGTGTCTTCCGGTGTAACTGGATATTCCCTACCCTGGGATCAAATCGGTTACTGGGCCGTCAAAATTGTAACAGGTGTACCCGAAGCCATTCCTTTGGTAGGATCTTCACCAGTAGAATCATTGCGAGGAAGTGTGAGTGTTGGACAATCCACATTAACTCGTTTCTACAGTTTACACACCTTCGTTTTGCCGCTTCTTACTGCCGTTTTTATGCTGATGCATTTCCTGACGATCCGTAAACAAGGCATTTCGGGTCCTTTACAATTTATCCGAGAATTCGCGTGAGTAAACCACATCTATGTGTCAGTGGAAGTATGTATCAGTAGGAGTCTGTATCAATAGTGGGGGGGTCCCCGCCTCCACTGCCTAAGGAGATTGCTGTTTTGTTGCCGCAAAAACTTACGGGTGAAAAGTCACCGAGCGGATTGAATTATCGCTCCCGAACTACCGGGGTGACAAAATTGAGACGCCGAGGAAAAATTGGATTATGGGAGTGTGTGACTCGTCGTGAAATATGTAGGCTACGCAGATGTAAAGTCGGATACTCCTGCTGCGTCTCCCTCCCGACCCTTCCTTAGGATTAGGAATCGAAACTTGGATGTGGAAGCATCTTTCTAGAACTCGGAAAGTTGCTTGGAGAACTTTTCCCATGATCGAACCAAATTAGGAGGCCCCACCAAATCCCAAATCTCCATCTCTATATCTAGGATTACGTGAATTTCCCCATATACGGCTTCCCAGACGATGCATACATTTCCTCTGTATCAGTTACCAATTCCTTGCAGCAGTAGCCGTCGGGGTAAAAAAACGATCTAAAGAAATGGATGGCCGAAGTAGTAACGAGTTGAAATCCTAAACGGGTCATAGATAGTAAGTATCTTGTCTAAACCAGGAGTGGCACGATACGTGACGTATAGGATACGAGATAATCCGCAAAGCTTCATTTTTAAGTTACTGAGCTGATTCGGGTAAAAAGCCACGCCGCGGAATAACTTCCTTTCCCGTTCCTCCTGGTCCTGTTTCGCGGGATGGGGCAGTGGGGTATACGCTCGAGCCGTATGGGAAGAAATTACCACGTTCGATTCTTACGGGGGAGTGAGGAGTCCATCCCAACAACGAAAAAACCTGACTTGAACGATCCTGTTTTGCGAGCGAAATCAGCTAAAGGTATGGGACATAATTACTACGGAGAACCTGCCTGGCCTAACGATCTTTCACATATATCTCCTGTAGTAATATTGGGAACCATTGCATGTACCGTGGGTTTGGCCGTCCTAGAACCATCGATGATCGGTGAACCAGCAAATCCATTTGCAACTCCTTTGGAAATATTACCTGAGTGGTACTTCTCCCCTGTATTTCAGATACTTCGCACAGTACCGAATAAATTACTAGGTGTTCTTCTAATGGCGTCGGTACCTGCAGGTTCGTTGACCGTCCCTTTTCCCGAAAATGTCAATAAATTTCAAAATCCGTTTCGACGTCCGGTAGCCACGACAGTTTTCGCAATTGGCACCGCGGTCGCTATTTGGCCAGGTATCGGAGCAACTTTACCCATCGAGGGATCCCTAACCTTGGGTCTATTTTAGTTTCCCCTTCCTTTTCCATTTCTCGCAAACCTGGAAGATATTTGGATCCGGTCTAGGGAATAATTGCTACAGAGCAAGATTTCCCTAGACTCATTTGTTTTCAAATGGAAAATATCGGTTTTCCAGGGTAATAAATTTTGACCTTTTTACGTCAAAGTAACCGGAAGTCAACCTCAATTTTCCAATTTTTTTTTCTTGGAGAAAAAAAAAATTATCGTTTTTCTCCATTTACACCTGATGAGTCACCATTGAGTCGTTTCCTCGATTTCTCACACTTCTGAAACCCCTGACACGTGGAAGACAATTTGGTTTGGGAAAGAGGATAAATATGATTCAGTTTCTACTGTTTCCATTGATACCCAGTTTCTCGTTGGGTAATTCCCTAGCGAAACGCTCCCACAGAGCTTTGGACACCTGATCCACAGATTTTTGCCCGAAATTTCTTATTTTCAATGAATCTTCTCGGCTATAATTGAGCGAATCAGCAATTGTGTGTATTTCCGCCCTTTTGAGACAATTGAAAGCTCTCGCAGGTAATTCTAGTTGATCGACAAACATATCTTCGGGAAGCTTTCCCTCTTCTAGTTTACCCACATTACCCAGTCGCAATCGTGAAGACGGCGATCCCGTCGAATTGGAGGAATCTTCGTCATCTTCGATGGGAGAGCCGGCTCCGCACTTCACGTCCGAGAAGGGGGTCGGCAAGTCTATGAGTTTTTCAGAAGCTTCTCTAGGTGCTTCGTGTGGTGTCAGACTCCCATTAGTCCATATCTCGATGAATGGTATTTCCCGCGCCGCTCTGCCGTTTCCGAAGAGATGAATACTATAATTCACGTTTTGGACAGGCATGAATACGGCATCGATGGAAAATTGCCCATCTCCGCATCCACTTGAATTTCCTATACGATATCCACAGTCTTTTTCAATTTTTAATTCAATATTTGGAGATACTGGTTGGGTAATAGTAGCTACGTATTGCGAATCGTCAATTGTTTTGACATGAGGCGGCAATGATATATCACCCGCAGTTACTTCTTTAGGACCCATCACAGATAGAAATGCCTCTTGAATATCATTAGAATCGCTCTTAAGTACAATCTCTCTTGGATTAACTGAAGCATCATGTATTGTCTCTTAAATACCCGTTATTGTAGAATACTCGTGCACAACTTCGCGAAATTTTGCACTCGTTATGCTTGTCCCTCCAACCTCTTGTGGCAAGGCTCTGCGCATGGCAATTCCCACAGTACTGGCTTGGCCTCTCTCGAAGGGGGATACGACGAAGCGACCGTGGTGAAGCCGCTTACCTTCTGTTTTTGATTCGAGGCATTTCCACTGAATTGCCTGGATGGAGAGCGATGTATCGTTCTTGAGCATAGGGAAATACCTCTTTCTCTTTAATGTGACTAATTACTGTCTAGACGCGTCTTTTTCTGGGGGGTCTACATCCATTATATGGCATAGGAGTTACGTCACGTACAAAACTGAGAATTATGCCGCTTCTGCGAATAGCCCGTAAAGCAGTGTCTCTCCCCGGTCCGGGTCCGCTCATCATAACTTCCGCCTGTTTCATACCTCGATCCATTGACCCCCGAATCGCATTTTCCGCCGCAGCTTGCGCGGCAAATGGTGTGCTTTTGCGTGTTCCTTTGAATCCGCAGGCACCGGCGGAACACCAAAGAATTACTTATCCTCGAACGTCCGTAACGGTAATGATAGTGTTATTAAAACTTGCTTGGATATGAATGACTCCCTTCTGAATTCCGCGCCTCCCCCTACGTGAACGAATTTTCTTCGAGTTGTTTAACATAATTGATTGATTACTCCTATTGGAAAGGTTAAATGATACTTCTCTTTCTATTGAATTTTCCTCACCCCTGCCTCTGCTTATGCTTCGAGTTGCAACAAATTACCATGATTCGTCCACGTCTACGAATCAATCGACATTTTTCACATATCTTCCGAATGGAAGCGCGAATTTTCATATCTACAACCTCGAATTGATTATATAAATCTATTTATAGATTTGATACATGTTCTCTTATCCCTCGAGTCACATCGAGGTAAGAAGTTGGACAAGTCGGTAAATCGAAGGAAGATCTACAATGATGGACCTATCAACGACCTATTGACTACTGCTTGTATGCTTGTTTCTGAGTCGATAGATGATGCGTCCCTTGGTAAGATCATAAGGACTCAATTCGGCTTTTACCCTATCTCCCGGTAGTATTCTCACGTAACTGCGTCAGATCTTTCCCGATATGTGAGTCAAGATTTGGCATCCATTATCCAGACACACCCGAAACATGGCATTGGGAAGAGATTCTGTAACTGTACCTTCCATGTCAATGAGATTCTGTTTCTTCATCATTCAAAATAGGTAAACCTCCTAAACTACTTCCAGGTTTCTCTCGAAAGATTCCTGCAACTTATTTCGAGACCTAGACATCACATTAGAAATAACTAATTTTCTTCCCTCCAACTGCGTATTTACCAAATATGGCGCGGAATTTCCCCCCCAGTTTTCCTTCGTCGGGCTTCCCGATCTGTAATAAGTCCGCAAGACGTCGATAAAATTGTGGTTCCCATACCCCCCAGTATTTTTGGGATTCTTCGACGATCATGATAGATTCTCAGGCCGGGTTTGCTAATGCACTTGATAGCCGTGATGTAAGGCTCCTTTCTCTTCCCAAAGTACTTCAGCCTGACATCTGAAAAATTCTTCCCATTTTCCTTGTGTTCCACGATGCTTCCGAGGAAACCTTCTTCCAATGAGATTCGTGCGATACTTCTAGTCATTCCAGTAGCAGGTATTCTGGTCATAGCTTTTTTTTTCGTGTTCGCGTTTCTTATTGCAGTAACGGTGGTGGAAATAGCGTTGCTATTCGTGAAATATCGATCAGTAGTTGTTGCAGTTATTAATACCAAAATGGTTCCTAACGTTTCTCCTTCCTTTTCTGGGTGAACCCCAAGTGAGGTTCGAAGAGCTTCTGCCCCACCTATTCGCTCTTATTAACTACTTCTTCCTCCCTGTCTGACTGAAGTTTCTACATCTGGTACACCTTTTCCTTCACAACTTCTGCTTCTTCAAACTCAAATTTTCATGAAAATTTGAGTTTGAAGAAGCAGAAGTTGTCGACCCGGATTCATCTTATTTATTCGCTCTTGTGACACTTCGGGAGCTAACGAGACTATTCTGGCAAAACTATATCCCCTCAATTCTCTAGCTACTGGACCGAAAATCCTAGTCCCTCTGGGATTTCCTTCCTGGTTGACAACAACGGCTGCGTTATCGTCGAATCCAAGGACCATTCCATTGCGTCGTTTTACCCCTTTCCGGGTGCGCACCACCACCGCCCTAACCACCTCCGATCTTTTCAGAGACATGTTGGGTACGGCTTCCTTGACTACGGCAATGATGACGCCGCCCGTTTCCGCGTATCTGCGGTTGCCGGTTCCTAGTACCCGGATACACATTGATTTGCGGGCCCCGCTATTGTCTGCTACATCTAAATAACTTTGAATCTGAATCATCTGATATTGGTGGTAAGTGAAAGTAGTAAGTTTAGTTATCTATCAAATAGTTGTATATATATACAACTATTTATACAATTATATACATATTATATTCTGGCAAAGAAAAATATGTTCGACCCACACACACACGGGAGGGAAGGATTCAAATTACTAGTACTACAACGTCGGGGATACCGAGGCAACAAGTAATGATATATATTTGCTTCAAACATTTGTATCTCAAATGTTGTTGCCGAAGGAACCGGCATAATCGCTGAGCTACTTGAGTGATTTATCGATTTCTTCGTGAGAATTTTTCTTACTGCAGATTCTACTGCGGCAGGGAAAATGTGACGGGAAGGGGAGCAATAATGATTACTGGTTCCACACCTCTGCATCTTCAAAATAGTGTAGGAAAGATTTGCAGATATTGTGTCTCGCATTCATTAGAGGTATCACCATTCCCTCCCCCACCGCTTCGACAAAGATCACAACTTCTCGGAAATCACTAGTCGGGTGGCTATAGGCATCTTGTGCGCAGCCATCGCCATAGCAGCCTCGGCCACATCTTCCGGTACTCCACCTAATTCGTAAATTATTCGACCCGGTTTAACTACGGATACCCAGTATTCCGGAGATCCTTTGCCCGAGCCCATACGCGTCTCGGCTGGTCTCATGGTGATCGGTTTATCGGGGAAGATGCGTATCCATAGTTTTCCACCCCGACGAGCGTGGCGCGTTATTGCCCTCCTTCCGGCTTCTATTTGTCTAGCTGTAATCCAAGCAGGTTCGAGGGCTCGAAGGGCAAATTTTCCGAACGAAACTACGTTGCCGCGATTGGATATTCCCCTCAATCTCCCCCTATGTTGCTTACGGTATTTAGTTCGTCTAGGGTTGCAATCGATGCTGGCAAAATCCATTCATCTCTGCTACAGAACCGGACATGGAAATCTCCTTCCAACCGGCTCCTCGTAAATTCAATACCACTGTTCATTTTTTGCAAATCAACTCGTTTGTGAGAAGCAATTTTGGTATTGTATTACTCAGTATTAAGTCTACGAGCGAGAATAAGCTTTATTTTACAAGTTTTTCTGCCAGCCCCAAAAGGAACCTGTAAGCTTCCATCGCGATCCCACTTACCAAATCTTGCCACTCACGGACTGAATGAGATTCGGAAGTCTTCTCGTTGTTTCAATCTCTTCGAGCAGACGTTTAGGTCCTCCCCCTCGGCAACGGAGCCGGAGTGTCACATTCCGATTCAGTTTCATCAAGTCAATATTCTCAGCATTTATCGACTTGAAGCTCCCCCTCAACTGTCTCGCAGTCACGCTGCATCACGTAACCTTTTGGGAGTTAGGCGTTTAACCATACGACTAATTGCGGAGAAACAACTTGAATTACTCCAGCTTTTCCGGAGTTTTCACAGAATGATATTTCTTCTTTTTCCTTTTCAGCTTCTCCATAGAAGAGATTTCCACGGATGAAAAGTTTCTTCGCGGTGAAATAATTTCGCTACGTATTTGAGATTCACTTATTGGATAGAATATTCATCAACAGATGAAGGGTTTAACTACCAATTGAATATTTTTTCCTACGGGCAAAGAGATGTTTCCTGAACGAGTCGCCCACTAAGCATAGCAGAGATATTTTGAAACTTGGAATAGAAAGGATTGAAACTGAAATGAGATGAAGCTACCCTGTTTTGCATCAAGATTTACTGAATAGTCTCTCTTTCTCACATTGCGTAGGAATTACTGAGTATCTCGAAATATCCAGGTCTTTATACCCAAAACCCCATGAATTGTCTGAGCCGGATGGTAGCAATAGCTTATATTGGCTTTGATCGTTTGGAGGGGAACTCTACCTTCCCTAGCCCACTCAACGCGAGCCATTTCACTACCATTTAGACGTCCTGCTATTTGTATCTTAATGCCTCTACCACTGGTTCTTCCAACTAGTTCGATGGTTTTTTTCATAGTTCGCCGAAAAGGAACTCTACTTTTCAGTTGCGAGGCAACATGTTCCGCCAAAATTTTCGGTTCTCCATATGGTTGAGTAACACTAATTAAAGTGACTCGGAGATTTCGACTTTCGAGTCCTAACATGTTTCCCAGATCACTCTTCATTTGACTAATCCCTAAACTCTGTTCCTCAATTAGTAAATCGGGAAATCCGGTATGTATATCAATCTGAATAAGATCTGTCTTTCGATGGATTTCGATATGCCCAACTCCGCCGTAGTTAGAAACATTTTTCACATGTTTCTGGATATATTTCTCAACAAAATTGCGTATCTCTCTGTCCCCTTCGAGAAACTTCGGGTAATCCCTCTTTCGCGCGAACCGATAAGAATAATGCTTCTAACTTACACCGAGTCGAAAACCAAGTGGATGAATCTTTCGTCCCATATCTATCTTTCCTCAATTCAAAATTAAATTTTTTTTTTGCAGCTTCTCCCTGCCCCTCGATATATCCTAATTAGACATCAATTGATATGCATGTCTTTCCTACCTTTCGACAAACTTTGAATTTAATTTAACAGTTACTTGACACGTAGGTTTTCTTATCGGGTAGCCACGCCCCTGAGCTCGCGGACGAAACCTCCGCAGGTATGTGGAGTTATCCACCCAAATCTCCCCCACGAACAAGTTGGATTTATTCAATCCGAGATTGATACTTGCATTTGCAGCCGCGGAAAGAAGCAACTGTGATACAAGGTAACATGCTCTATAAGGCATGAATTCGGGTAATACAAGTGCTTCTTCGTACGAACAATTTCGTATTCGATCAGTAATACGTCGCATCTTGATAACTGACACACGGACATTCCTTCTCATAGCTCGTGCCCCGACCCGCAATTTCTCTTTGCTTTCCATGACATATGATTTCCTAATCATCGACGAGATCCTTTATCGTTTTTGGCGTGTCCCCGAAAATTTCGGGTGGGTACAAATTCTCCCAGTTTATGACCCACCATACGATCGGTTACATAAATAGGCAGATGCTCTCGTCCGTTATGGACGGCAATAGTGTGACCGATCATAATGGGGACTATTGCGGAAGCACGAGACCAAGTTGTAACCAATTTTCTTTCTTTTCGCACATTAAGATTTTGAATTTTCCGTATCAAATGCTTGGCAACAAGAGGACCTTTTTTTGATGAACGTGCCGTGGACAGTGACTCCTTTCCTAACATTTCTACTTGTCAATCAAGAACCTTTGCGTCGACGAAGTATGAGAGGATTGCTACACCTCTTCCTGCTACTTCTCCTTCCAAGTGCGACGTGTCCCCAAGGGGTTGACGGATTCTTCCTGCCGATCGATGTCCTGCCCTCCCCCCCTCCATGGGGGTGATCCACGGGATTCATAGCTGAACCTCTCACCTTAGGTCTCCTCCCCAACCACCGCTTGGACCCCGCCTTTCCCAAGTTTTCGTTGTTTCTATCTACGTTTCCAACCCGGCCTACACTCGCTAGACAATCTTGAGGTACCAATCGAATTTCACTCGAAGGTAATCTCAGTGTAGCTAGTCGACCTTCTTTCGCAACTATTTTTGCTACTGCACCAGCTGCTCTAACTAATTATCCACCTTTTCCAGATTTTAATTCTATATTATGTATAGCAGTACCTAGAGGTATTTTGGTCGAAGTAGACCCCCCTATTCGTAGTTTCCCTCCAGTGGTGGAAGGCAACTCGGGAAGACCCCTTCCCAAACTGTACAAGCCCCTCTCGGGGCATACAGCTTTCCGGATGCGAAAGAAATAGAAGTGAGATATCGTGCCCTTGATAGAAACAGACACTCATCCAATGGAATCTGTACTTGTCAAAGTAAGAGCAAGTAATTTTCGGTTTGTTTCTACTACATCCTCGGCTTCCCCAACTTCCGCCCGCACCTGGCTTTTCCCAGTACTTCCCAAGAATTTGGCAACAGAATTGATGACTTCGATGATTCGCGCCAACATTATTCAATGTCCAGGATAACTTAGGAAACTTCATTTCCCCGGCATCTATTTCATAGAATTGCATCTCCGTGCATCTATTATGTCACCTTGTAGTTTCGGTGTTGCCTCTGACCGTCAACCCGAATCGGTTCTTTTCTCCTCCACTTCCAATATGTCATTGGAGGAAATTCCCCCCCGCTTGTCGCCCCTATTTCGAGACTATCTACCCGTTTCCATATTATCTTACCCCTGCAAATTGATGTATCTTTGATTATCACCAAATTATGGCACGCGCTGCTGTCCCCAGTTGGTTCTCCCAACGAGGTTTACTCCAAAGTTTGCGGGAACTTCGAAGTAGTGCCGGGTTTGCGGGTCTACCCTACAACCCAATCGATTAATTTCCGAACTCGCAAATCATCTATTCAACCCGCGCTCAGAGGTAAGGCATTTCCTACTGAAATAGATGCGTTGGGACTGGATGTTACGATGTCTCCAACCTCTAGTCCCCGTGCATGCAATATATATCTCCTCTCACCATCCATGTAATTGACTAAACAAATGAATGCGTTGCGGTTGGGGTCGTACTCAACACTTGCCACTCTTCCAGCGACACCCAATTTGTTTCTGCGAAAATCGATTTTCCGATACAGACGCTTGTGAGCGCCACCTCTGTGTCTACTGGTTATTACTCCTGCACTGTTACGTCCATTTCTAGATATTTTTCCGTGAGTCAATTTTCTGCAGGGTTTGCATGCCGCTGCTTCCGTGAGACGTGAGGTGGTGCGGCTTCGGGTACCCGGAGTATACGCTTCATACGGTCACATGGCCATACTTCTCTTTCCCTTCCGACTATAATTTATTTTTTTTTTCTCTCTGGGGATAAACGAAATAATAAACAAATTTCTAAGTTTCACCCAGAAACAATGGGATAAAATAATTCTCTTTGAGTCTAACAATCATTTTCTTGCGGCTCGTTACATTTGGGTTCAATTTATTTCTCTTCCCCCCCCCTCTACTTGCTACTCGACTACTGTTTATACCTTTCACCTCGACGTCGAAGAATTGCTCAACCCAATTCTTCATCTCAGTTTTAGTTAGTTTCGAATCTACTTGAGAGGTATATTGATTCTGTTGCAAGAGACGAATGGATTTTTCACTAACTATTTGATTCCCCGACTTATCCGTAGTATCCCCCTCACCTCGCTTCCTATTTCTCGGATATATCTTCCAAATATGTGTATTCCTACACGATTCCCGTGTAGTTTACTGGTTCTCCCTCCGTTACTGCCGGTTTCAAATCAGATTACCCCGCTAGCAAAAATTTCCCTCTCACTTTTCACCGATGTATATTCGGTCGTTGCATCCAACAGGAGTTGAACCTGTGAATTCGCCAATTATGAGTTGGGTGCTTTGACCGTTCAGCCATGGATGCCAACTACTGGTGGGTCCCACCTCTCCTAGGTACTTCTCATGTCTCAAGTATCATTATACCCACTGGGAACGAAGAAAGTAGCAATTCGTCTCTTCCGCCTATCGCATGTGCCTATCAATAGTTGTTGAAAGGATTCCCTAGAAAAAGGAAGAGGGACAGACAAGCAAGGAGGAATTTGAGACGAAACTCCCTGGCGGGAAATGAAAACAAATGATGAGGGATTCCTCGAGAAGTTAACAACTATTCTTCGCATCGAGTGATTATTATTTAAGGAAAAATGGATTTGAGACATACACGAGGAAGGTTCTGGGAGCAATACGAGTTGTGAATCTCTTCCGAACCGGGAGCCGTGTGAGGTAAGAATTTCACGCACGGTTCTGAATGAGCGGAAAGATCGAAAATCTTCTTTTCGACTCTGACTCTCCCACACCAGTCGTTGCTTTTTCTCCCGTTACCTCTAAAGTAGCAGCTCCAGCTTCATTTACACGACTCTTCGGTCTAATGTTTCCACACCTACCTAATGAGTGGCATATCGCGGTGGGATTATTAGCTACTTCTAGCATGATATTAGGAAATTTAGTTGCCGTTACTCAAAGAAGCGTAAAACGTATGCTAGCTTATCCTTCTATAAGCCAAATTGGATATATCATGATTGGGGTACTTGCTGCAGACTCGGGGAACGGCTACGCAAGTATGATAACTTATACGTTTATCTATATACTCATGAATTTGGGAACTTTTGCTCGTATCACCCCATTTGGTTTACGAACCGGAACTGATAATATCAGGGATTACGCAGGATTATACATGAGGGATCCTGTTCTAACATTCTCTCCGGTTCTACGTTCACCATCCCTAGGGGGTATCCCTCCACCATCCGGTTTTTCTGGCAAACTCCATCTCTTTTGGCATGGATGGAAAGCTGGTTCGTACCCATCAGTTCCGGTGGCGCTCGTCACAAGTGTCATTTCCATCTATTACTATCTAAAAATAATTAAATTAATGTTCACCGGGAAGAATGGGGGGAGCGACACACCCATAACTTCTGGACGAAATTCATTAGTTTCTCCATCAATTCCAATTTTGAAAAGTTCTCTCGAAATAGCTATGATCATTCGTGCACTAGCATCAACCCTATCGGGTATATTCATAGATCCCATTATCGAAATCACACGGAATACCTTCTTCTAGACCCACTTCGAATTGTGATACGAAACTTCTTCTTTTTTCTCCAAATGATTCGTATTAAAAGCTGGTTCTGCTATCCTAACTAGTCCGTCTATGCAACTTACGAAATAGTTATATCTTCTTCGGTAACTGATCCAGGCATTCTCCTACCTAGCTTGTACTTGTCTTTTCATCACTTGATAGGAAAATGATCCCCTGTCTATTCCGGAGGAGATATAAGTATTTCCGCGCGGTGCACAGCTGGAGTTGCGCAGTAGCAACCCACGCCGTCCCACATCTCGCCGCTGACTTCTGCGACGAGCGCCTCCCTCTCGTTATCGGTCAACATTCCATTTGAGGCGCTGGCTTCGCGGAGAATGCTGGTCATCTGCCTTATCGCATTGAAGGTGGCTTGGTCGAGAATGCATTTAGATACACCAAGAAGGCCGAAAAGTTGGGTAATAGTAATAGAAGTGAAAATGCTCATAGAAGTGATCTCCTAAGAATAAATGAAGAAGTGATTCAGTGTTTCCACTTGAAGTCGTAAAGAGCAGGGCGGCGTAGGCGACAGTGTCAGAAGCTCTTGAAAAGTAGTGGGCGAGGTTGGCAGCATGGGATGTCGATCACGACTCGGTCGACGACATACTTAAAGACTCCGAGAAATCCAAGGAAAGTTCCAATGTAATACATAATAGCCTCCTGCCTCCTACAAGGAAGAATAATGATGGGTGAATAGAAATGATGGAAGGTGGTCGTAAGGAAGAATAATGATGGGTGAATAGAAATGATGGAAGGTGGTCGTGTCGATTGTGTCGATTGTGTCGATCTTTTTCTCCTTTTCTTGAAAATAGGAATTTTCTGTCAAAGAGAAATTTTTTCTTTTTCAAAGAAGAGGTAGAAAAGTGTCGATCGTGTCGATTGTGTCGATTGTGTCGATTGTGTCGATCTTTTTCTCTTTTTCTGTAATTTTCTCTTTTTCTGTAATTTTCTCTTTTTCTGTAATTTTCTCTTTTTCTGTAATTTTCTCTTTTTCTGTAAAAAGAGTCATTTTCTGTGAAAGAGAGATTTTTCTGTAAGAGGTAGAAAAGTGTCGATCGTGTCGATTGTGTCGATTGTGTCGATCTTTTTCTCCTTTTCTTGAAAATAGGAAATTTTGCTGTAAAAAGAGTAATTTCCTGTAAGAGGTAGAAAGTGTCGATCGTGTCGATTGTGTCGATTGTGTCGATTGTGTCGATTGTGTCGATCTTTTTCTCCTTTTCTGTAAAAAGAGTAATTTTCTGTCAAAGAGAAATTTTTTCTTTTCAAAGAGATTGCAAAACAAAAAAGAGATTGCAGAACCCGCTAGGACTTTCTTTCTAAAGGAATATTGACTCCAAGGAATTTCCGACTACACGATTGTAGAAAGTTGTCTAATTGAGCGAACGTAGCGCCGCGGGAGGATGCGCGAGTGAGAAGGAGGAGCCCATCGTTCTCTAAACTAAGAGGGAAACCTAGACGATACTGTACTAGGAATTCAACCATATAAGCAAGAAGGACAACTTCATGGGATGCTAAGGCACGGGACGAGAGAAGGCCTTCGTGATACCTACTTCCTCCTTTCCTTCCCCTCATTTCTTCCTCTAATTTCCCGTAGTAGGGCTGTACGCGGGAAGGAAGATAGATTTTCTCTCTATTTCCTAAAGACGATTGGAACATAGCAAGCTCAAGAAGTATGGGATGACGCAGAACCTTCTTGAGATATCCATCCTGATCAGCGTATCCTAAACTACTGCACGTATCCTTCACCTTGTCCCGTATAGACCCTCCCCCTCTGAGGCTAGCACCGTTTAAGCCAGAGTATAAGATGGTCTTCAGAAGCTTCTTGGGAATGTCGTCGCCTCCCCACTTAGACATAATGTGGTGCCAAAGATTGCCGGTTCCATAGGCCTCCCACGTATGAGGTGCATTCATGGCACCTATCAGTCCTACGTAAATACCAGTATGACAAGCAACCATGTCTAACTCTTCCAGAACTAACTCATTTGGAAGGACGTACTCATCGACAAGTGTCTTAATCACTCGCTTGCAGTCTCGCCGGAGGCAGGCAACGGTTCCCGAACCGTTTCCATTGCAGGGGACGAGCCTCGGGTAACTGGGAGTGTTTCTGTAGGATGTTGCAAAAAGCTCTTTGACAGGACATCCTCGGTTGAAATAAGTACTCCCTTGGCGGCGAAATAGCCTAAAGAGCATGTAGCTAGTCTCCACGACCTTCGCGGCAGCTTCATTGAGGGGGTCTATATACTCCGCGTATTTCCCCGGGAGTTCCTTCAGCCTACTGATACTCCCCTCCATCCTTTCCGCAAGGGGGTACGCTTCTCCCCACATTGTGGTGGAAGGACTTAACTCGGATGGAAGATCTAGGTGTTTTGAGTCGCCACCACCCATCGCAGCATAGAAACGGGCCGCCGCATCCTTCGCGGGGGGGTCCGCCTGAAGGATTGTCCGTGCCTCCTCGAGGAGTCTCTCCTCGGACCAGTCCTCTCCCTTTGTAGTCAAAGCCTGCGCAAGGTGGGGGTGTTTTGACAGATACTCCTCTGTCTTTCTGTGTTCCGTTCCCGTCAGGTTACCCACCTTCTCGTGAACTAAGCTACTTGTACTGCTTGTTGCGAGAGTAGGCCTCTTAGGCCGCTCTAATGCTCTTCTCTCCGTCCTTTCCTTCCCCTTCTTTTCGTTTTCGTTTTCGCAGGTGTTTCTGGATAGATTGACCCCCGCGTCTTCGTTCCCTATTCCTCTTGGATCAGTTTTTCCAAATTTCCCGTTTTTAGGAAAAAGATCGACACAATCGACACAATCGACACTCTCACTCTCTTTAGGAAATCCTTTGGGATCAGTTTTTTCAAATTTCCCGTTTTTAGGAAAAAGATCGACACAATCGACACAATCGACACAATCGACACTGCCGCTATCCTTGCCGTTCCGCCCATCGAATGTCTCGCTGTCTTTAGAAAACCCTTCCCAGGGATCCGTTTCCATCAAGTACTTCACGACGGCCGATCTTTCGCTCCTCCTTATTTTCTCTCCGTATTCTAAGTGAATTCCGAAAACGACTCTCCCATGCGCCCTTCTTTTTGTGACTATGTCCCCATATCCCAGGGACCTTACCGAGTCGTCCAGCACGTCCCCAAAGGAATAATAGCTTACTGGCTCAATTCCTTGCGCTTCCACGTACTGCATATAGGAGTCGTATAGACTTCCCGGAAGGGGGACCTTCCTGGCGCCTAGCGGCATCTCGCTATCCGGGCTATAGTGGGCCTTGGCAAACAACCATTCTAGGACTCCCGAGGAATCCTGCCCACCCCCGCTTAGTTCGTTGATGGCCTCTACGCTTTGCCCTATCCGAGCCGCTTCGTCCGGCATGTCGAGTGCCCAGTGAATAAGCCCGCTGGCGTTTTCCTTGAGCTTCTTGAGTAGAAAAGGATCTCTTTTTCTGGCG